AAGCTACTACTATACTAGAGCCAGAAAGGGCGTTCCGCAAGGCGCTTCGAAGGCGGGAACTAGAGAAGATAGGTTATTGGAGAAAAGAAAGATCGACTCTCATTAATGCATTAATGAGAGTCGATCTTTCTTTTTAAGTAAAAAATGAGTAAAGTAAATAAATGAATAACAAGATTGATACATAGGAGAAATAGAAGAATAGATAAGAAGAGATTCTCCCCCCCCCTACATATTTTATAACTTCTCCTATAAAGAAGGTTGTCGTACCAATGCCATTCGTAATTCCACCAATTACTCGTCTATCAAAAAAATGAGTTAGTGCGGATAATCCTCTTATACCCCTACTTAGGGTTGTTGAATAAAAAAGATCTATGTAAGCACGATTCGATGACCAAGTATATATCACATTGATTATTTTGTCCCAAAGAAGTCTCTTAGGACTCATTTTCACAAATGAATTGATTAAGTCCAAATTCTGTAAAGATGAAGAAACAGGCCTATAAAAAAAGAATGCTACAAAGATTCCTACAGAGGCTATACTGACTGAAAAAGTTGCATTTGTAAGAAAATCATACCAATCCGCAGAATTGTTCGAATTTTTATGTAAAAGATTGATAGACGGAGTTAACCATTTGGATAATATATTCCTATTGAAATCCATTCCTCCTTGATCGAAAGGAATTCCTATAGATCCAACACACAAACTAAATAGAGCCAACCCAAGCAGCGGCAATAGCATAGTATTATGCGATTCATGAGGATATGGGGGAATTTCTTTATTGATATTGACAAAATGAGTCATTTTCATAAAGGATCGCCTCCTATTTTTGACATTCCCACCCATTGGACCCATTGGATCTCTTTTTTTCGAAAAAAAGGAAGCCCTCTCATTATTATTCATTGTGGATAAAAGAAGATCTTTGTTAATTCCTTTCCTTCCTTCTTTACCCCATATGGCTATTGAATAGAACGAGCTATTTTTTTTTCCACTAAAATTTTGAAAATAAACGTTTAAATGCCCTTCAAAGGTAAGTAAATAGATCCGAAACATATAGAATGCAGTTAATCCTGCTGTGGAACAAGCTATGATCGCGAAAATAGGTGAATACAACCAACTATCGTTAAGAATTTCGTCTTTTGACCAAAAACAAGCAAGAGGTGGAATGCCACAAAGAGAAAGTGTACCTAACAAAAAAGCAGTTTTTGTAATTGGCACATATTTTTTGAAACCCCCCATAAGAGCCAGATTCTGACTTTTATCTGGAGAATATCCAATAATTCTTTCCATTGAATGAATAATGGATCCAGAGCCTAAAAATAATAATGCTTTCGAATAGGCATGAGTGATCAAATGAAATAAAGCAGCTTGATAAGACCCCATACCGAAAGCTAACATAATATAACCCAATTGCGACATTGTAGAATAAGCTAAACTTCTCTTAATGTCTATTTGAGCCAGAGCCAAAGTAGCTCCTAAGAGTACTGTTATTATACCTATCAAAGAAATGAGATTCATTACGTAAGGTATAACTGCGAAAAGAGGCAGAAGCCGGCCTACAAGAAAAATGCCCGCTGCTACCATAGTAGCAGCATGTATAAGAGCCGAAATCGGAGTGGGTCCCTCCATGGCATCAGGTAACCATACATGAAGGGGGAATTGTGCCGATTTCGCAATTGCACCGAGGAATAATAGGGCGGCACACAGAGTCAGAAATAAAGAATTTATCCCATGATTCTCAATCAAGTTATTGACTATTTTGAACAAGTCTCGAAATTCGAAACTACCTGTTATCCAATAAAGACCTAAGGTTCCTAATAATAAACCAAAATCCCCTACACGATTAGTTACAAATGCTTTTTGACAAGCATTTGACGCAATTGGTCGCGTGAACCAAAAACCTATTAATAGATAGGAACACATTCCAACTAATTCCCAAAAAATATAAATTTGTATCAAATTAGAACTCGTAACTAATCCCAACATGGAAGCATTGGAAAAACTCATAGAAGCAAAAAATCTCAAATATCCTTGATCATGAGACAGATAATTGTCACTATAAATAAGAACCAAGATTCCAACAGTAGTAATTAATATTGACATAATAGAAGTCAGTGGATCGATCAAGTCGCCAAACTCTAAGGAAAAATCATGATGGATGGTCCAAGACCCTACATATTGATAAATAGAACTCCCGTTTATTTGCTGAATCGCCAGGTCGGCCGAAAAAAGCATAACTATACTTAGTAATAAAACACTAGGAAAAGCCCACATGCGACGCAGATTTTTTGTTGTCGTTGGAACAAGAAGAAGTCCCACTCCTATTGCTAGAGGAACCGGAAGCGGAACGAAAGGTATGATCCATGCATATTGATATGTATGTTCCATAAGAAAATCAAAGTTTTTTCTATTCTTAGTAATTGAATTGTTTCCGATTCACCAGCTCTTATCTCTTTCTTATCTCTTTTGGAAGGAACAATCAAATAAAAAAAGAAAAATAGGAAAGAACTCAAATAGAATTTTCCATTTTCAATCATTCCATTAATTCTTACAAGAATTTCGATTCATAGAACAAGTAAAAAGAATTCTCGTACTTGATTCTGATATGGGTCATAGGATCCATCAATAACTCGACCCAATCAAAAGAATCAAAAGAAGACCTGGGTATTAGTTTATTCGGGATAATTCACTAATTCTGATTGAGTGGAGTAAACTGCCTAGGCTTCCAGGAAACTCTACGATACCTATTACTTCACTAACTGTCACTGCGCTGCGAATTGAAAGATGAGAATTTGGAGATAGTCTGAAATCCATCTCGGGAATTGCTTTTAACCGAATTAGCGAGTAGATTGTAAATGGCGCCGCGATCTGATCATTACCCGAATGTAAACGGTAGCGCGCCTACTTGTAGAGTTTACTTGTAGAGTTAGTGGTTCAATTGTGTATATCGGGACTTCTCATTCTCCGAACTGTCTTATTCTATAGCTTTCTATATCTATACTCAACGTAAAAAGATTTCCATCATTCTACAACTCAAAAAAGGAGTAATTCATGTGGAAGATTAGTTTCACTCTTAACTGGTTTCGGCGAGTTCATGTATTGTTTAGTTTCTCCGTGAGTCCGTTGAATTTGCAAAAATGGTTTTCTGAGTTTTTCCTAGGAGCGTGGAAATTTTTCTTTTGGTCTTTCTGGGGCGGAGTATTGGTCTTTTGCTGTCGGTGTGTGCCAATCCCAAGTTCGTATTGGAATAATCGCCATACTTATGCGGATCGTTGGGTTCGAAATTTTGATACTGCTGAAGAAATTCAGCGGATAGACTTTCTAATTCAAAGAAAAAGGTTAGAGTCAGCAAAACACTGGTTACTTTTCAACGAATCGTTTCGCCGGTTACAATCTGGCGAGGATCTGTTACGACGCCAGCGCGCACTTGAGGGGGAAGATTCCAGGGATAGCGATCTAGAGCCCCTAAATGCATTCCTACGATTGGAAAAGGGTGTCGCTAGGGGATTATATGAATCTTGTTGCGTGTTAACGGCAGAACTTTCCATTTTAGACGAAAGGAAGTCCCGATTAGTATTAATGGGGGCCCCTGCCCCAAACAACGGAACGGGTCGAACTGCATCCCTCCACATCCACAGGAACAGTCAACTCCCTGCAGTTAACTTGAGACAAAGTTCCATCAACCTGAGGAGACTCCACGAGGACCGGACGGCCCCTCCTTCCGGTTCAGGCAATCGACTGATTGCGCCGGGCGAAGAACAAGATTTCGGGCTTCCGTGGCAGGATCCGCCCGGCATATTATAAGACAAATGTGTTAGCTATTCAGAATTCCCGGTTATTTTGAAAGTTTCCTACTGTCTAGGTAGGGACTGACCGGGAAAAGGGAGGGGGTACGTACCATGTGGGATAATTGGTTGGGAAAAGTGGCCAGCGCCTTTGCAGTGGCTTTTGGAGGGATAACTGGTCTCAATAGGTTCAAGAAACCGGCTCACTGCGCCAGGCGAAGGAGAATCCAGCGCTGCGGGGCAGGACGAGAGCTCCCCGGCGACCCCGTACGAGCTATACTATAGTGGAACTAATGTATTTAGGGGGAATTCGAAAACCTTTCTTACAATATAGATTCGAATGAGGGTTCGGATAGAAAGGTACCAATCAGTAGGAATTCTTCTTTCTTTGGATATTGTATGTTGTAAAAAAGGTTCCCCTAAAATAAAAAAGAACCTATCCCATTTTTTACCTAGGAATATTCTATGCGAGGCACGCATATCTCCATTAGTATGTTATCAAGGAAGTATCATCTAGAGAATAAATAGAATAAAATAAAAAGAATAATCCGAACAATACATGTCTTTCACATCCAACTCTAAACAATGAGCAACCTCCTCATTTTTGAATGGCGGTTCCAAAGAAACGTACTTCTCTGTCAAAAAAGCGTATTCGTAAAAATATTTGGAAAAAAAAGGGGTATTGGGCAGCGAGAAAAGCATTTTCATTAGCGAAATCTCTTTCTACCGGGAATTCAAAAAGTTTTTTGTACGACAAAAAAAAAGAACCAAGTCTTGGAAGAATCTGAATCAATATGACTCCCTGAATTGTTATGTCTAAAATGAAGGATTCCCATTCACTCATATTTTTCTTTTCAACGGATCAATACGAGACGGGACTGGTTATTGCGGTATGCAGAAGAAGAAGTCCTCTGCTTACTGTATTCTCCATTTTTTGACGAAGTAGTGAAGGACAAGATACAAAGTTTTCGCTTTCTTTTTAGTAGGTTTTTCTAATTTGTGAGATAGGGGTTGTCATTTTCCTCATCAATTCACTTTTCATAATACACTAACGAAAAGAAAAGTCTTCTTTTTCCTTTAGGAAGGATTTTTGTGGATTATGTATTCCTAATATGTAGTCCAAATAAGGGTCCTATGTTTGGGCTGTGGAATCCATCAAGATCTATATCTATATATAGAATATAGATCTTGAGAGCTTTCTTTTCTTTAGAAATATAGAATCTTTTTTTTGAAGTACGCTAAAATTCCGAGAAAGGTTGAAACCTTTTAGTTCTATGCCTGGATAGAGGACAGAACTATCTAGTTCCAACTGCTGCATTTCCATGCCAGGCGAAGTGAAACCAATGGAAAGCTCTTTGTGAAAGTGAAACCTAACACCCTACGATCCCACAATACTAATGATTGTTGAATGTTCAATTAGTAATTTAAACGAGTGTTTTTTCATTGATTGTGAGATTCCCTAAAAAAGATTTGATTGAATTGACTCCTTAGAATCTCGACGATTGAATATGGGTGGGCTATTATGTTTTCGAGTAAGCCGCTATGGTGAAATCGGTAGACACGCTGCTCTTAGGAAGCAGTGCTAGAGCATCTCGGTTCGAGTCCGAGTGGCGGCATCTTCGAAAAGAGATACAATAAATCATTATAATGAATAATGAATGGAATTCCTTATTTCCATTCCAGTCTTGAAGGATCCCTCTTTTCTTTTTTATTTTAGGATTTTTTTATGATATTCTCGACTTTACAACATATATTCACTCACATTTCTTTTTCGATCGTTTCAATTGTAATTAGTATTTATTTACTAACCTTATTATTAGTCTACGAAACGCTAGGACTCTCTAATTCGTCAGAAAAAGGCATGATAGCTACCTTTTTCTGTATAACAGGATTGTTAGTTACTCGTTGGATTTCTTCGGGACATTTCCCCTTAAGTGATTTATATGAATCAGTAATGTTTCTTTCGTGGGGTTTTTCCATTATTCATATGGTTCCACATTTTAGGAATCAAAAAACCCATTTAAGCGCAATAACCGCGCCAAGTACTATTTTGACTCAAGGCTTTGTTACTTCTGGTCTTTTATCAGAAATGCATCAATCCACAATATTAGTACCTGCTCTCCAATCTCAGTGGTTAATGATGCACGTAAGTATGATGGTATTGAGCTATGCAGCTCTTTTATGCGGCTCGTTATTCTCAGTAGCGCTTCTAGTCATTACATTTCGAACACGCATAGATATTTTTGGCAAAAGAAATCATTTATTAACAGGGTCATTTGTTTTTGATGAGATCCAATACGCAAATGAAAGAGGCAGTGTTTTACGAAACACTTTTTTTCTTTCATTTAGAAATTATCACATGTATCAGTTGATTCAGCAATTGGATCGTTGGAGTTATCGTGTCATTAGTCTAGGGTTTCTCTTTTTAACCATAGGTATTCTTTCGGGCGCGGTATGGGCTAATGAGGCATGGGGGTCATATTGGAATTGGGATCCCAAGGAAACTTGGGCATTTATTACTTGGACCCTATTTGCAATTTATTTACATATGAGAACAAATCAAAATGTTCAAGGCACGAATTCCGCAATTGTGGCTTCTCTTGGATTTCTTATAATTTGGATATGTTATTTTGGGGTCAATCTATTAGGAATAGGATTACATAGTTATGGCTCATTCACATTAACATCAAATTGAAGAAGCGACCCAATCTAGAGGAACATAGTCTGAAGTTTGTGTGAGTTTTTGAGAACCATTTGCATCCAGTAGTGATGCAAATGGTTCTCAAAAACTTCAAACGTATCTGATTCGAATGGACTTCATTTTCTTTTTCCTTAAGATAAGGAAAAAGAAGACTTCTTTTTTTTCATTGTCCAGCGAATGGTTTTTGAAATCATAGCATTATTTTCTATCTTATTCATGAAAACTATCTTATCTATAAAAGTAATTCGATAGGATAGCTTCTACCTTGTCAACGGATAGTGAGAGAAGGAAATCCGGATAAATACCAATCCCTATTACGGGTAGAAAGATACAGATCGAAACAAAAAGTTCTCGTGGTCCAGAATCCAAAAAAGAAGAGTTTGGGGCGGGAAATTGCTTGTATCCATAGAACATCTGGCGTGACATAGATAATGAATAAATAGGAGTTACTATCATTCCAATTGCCATTACAAAAGTAATGAGTATTTTTGGCATTAAAAGAGATTTTGGACTAGTAATTACTCCAAAAAAGACTACCAATTCGGCAACAAAACCACTCATTCCCGGCAATGCAAGAGAAGCCATCGAGAAGCTACTGAACATTGTAAATATTTTAGGCATTGGGATAGCTATTCCGCCCATTTCGTCGAGATAAACAAGACGTATTCTATCGTAACTCGTTCCTGCCAAGAAAAAAAGCGCACCACCAATAAATCCGTGAGAAATGATTTGTAAAATGGCTCCATTTAGTCCTGTATCGGTTATCGAACCAATTCCTATAATTGTAAAACCCATATGAGATACAGAAGAATAGGCTATTCTCTTTTTTAAATTGCGTTGGCCAGGAGATGTTGAAGCTGCATAGATTATTTGAACTGTACCTATTATCATCAACCAGGGAGAAAATATAGAATGAGCGTGGGGTAAGAATTCCATATTGATCCGAACCAATCCATACGCTCCCATTTTTAATAAGATTCCGGCTAGAAGCATACATGTACTGTAATGTGCCTCCCCATGGGTATCTGGTAACCATGTATGTAAGGGTATAATCGGTGATTTGACAGCATAAGTAATAAGAAATCCAAAATAGAATAGTATTTCCAATGCCACCGGATACGATTGATTCGCTGAGGTTTCAAAATGTAAGGTTGCTTCGTTGGAACCATAGAAACCCATGCCCAGAACTCCCATTAATAGAAAAACAGAACCCCCCGCAGTGTACAAAAGAAACTTTGTAGCTGAGTACAAACGTTTCTTCCCTCCCCACATGGATAGAAGTAGGTAAACAGGAATTAATTCGAACTCCCACATGATAAAAAAAAGTAAAAGATCTCGAGAAGAAAATGATCCTATTTGACCGCTGTACATTGCTAACATCAGGAAATGGAACAATCGTGAATCCCGAGTCACTGGCCGAGCCGCTAAAGTCGCTAAAGTAGTGATGAATCCCGTCAGTAAAACGGGTCCGATGGAAAGTCCATCGATTCCGAGTCTCCAGTGAAAATCCAAAAAATGGATCCATCTAAAATCCTGTTCTAATTGGATTAAGGGATCGTCAAATTGGAAATGATAACAGAATGCATAGGTCGTTAGAAGTAGGTCTATTGCGCATATAGATAGAGTATACCACCGAATCATCTTATTTCCCCTATGAGGAAAAAAGAAAATGGAAGAACCCGCGGATATCGGCAAAATCACAATTATTGTTAACCAAGGAAAAGAATTCGTGGTAAAGACAAGATACACTTTGACCAAAAAACCCGTGCTCGAAATAATTTGATCGAGTACGGGTTTTTGTCGGTAAAGAGAAAAAAATGGGTTCAAGTAGAGTTTTCTAGAACGTATCAATAAGCTAGCCCCATGCTTCGCGTTGTCTCATGCCATAAATAAACCCGGACACTCAAGAAATCAGTTGGACAAGCGGATTCACACCTCTTACAACCTACACAGTCTTCCGTTCTTGGGGCAGAAGCTATTTGCTTAGCTTTACATCCGTCCCAAGGTATCATTTCTAATACATCTGTGGGGCAGGCTCGCACACATTGAGTACACCCTATACATGTATCATAAATCTTTACTGAATGTGACATGGTATCTATCCACTTTTTGAACGTCATAAATTTTCGATCTAGTAAAATCATAAAGGAATCATATATGGTAGACACCAGACGAATCGAGGGTTTACCAGAATCGATTTCGAATCAATCTACTTCTGGATCTGCTCATGATAGCGGTCCAAGATACTTTAATTTATTACGTTTTAGCAAACATGGGCCTATATTTGTTTCTATCGTACATACCAATTTGAATTGGTGAATATTCTATTCAGTATTTAGATGATTACCGCTATTTATTCAGCAAGTTCGATTGATTGATACGAGTGGATTTTCTGTTACGATGAATTGACGAAACAATAGCAGGTCCAATAGCGGCTTCAGCGCCTGCAATAGCTATCACAAAAATCGCGAAAATGTCTCCTTTTAATTGGCGACTATCAAAGAAATCAGAAAATGTTACGAAATTCAAATTAACCGCATTCAGTATAAGCTCAAGACACATAAGTGCTCTGACCATATTTCGACTTGTGATCAAGCCATAAATACCGATAGAAAATAAATAGGCACTCAAAACAAGCTCATGTTCAAGCATCATTGACCAACCCCTTATCAATCTGGATTTATTTGCTTTCAATAGGAACAAAAACTCCACCTTAATCCATTTTATTGACTAGAATCTCACAAGTGCAGAACAAAGGAAGGTATTTGTACTAGAATAGAGTGAACTAAAACCATTTCTATTTTATACATGAAAAATAGAAAAATGGAATTGAAGTGAAGGAAAATGGGTGTGATAAGAAGGAAGTCTTTTGAGAGGACAGAACTCTTTCATTCGAACTCCTTCTTTTTATTACTGACGTGCCATAACAATTGCACCTATTAAGGCAACTAAAAGAATTATAGAAATGAGTTCAAAGGGAAGAAAAAAATCTGTTGATAAATGCGTCCCAATTTGTTGACCATTATTTACAAAATCCTGCTCTAAAATCTGGTTTGATCTTGTAGTCCAAATAATACCGTACCATGAAGTATCTGGGACAGTAGTAATTAGTGAAACAAAAAGACTTGTACAAACCAGGGAAGTGACTCCTTCTCCAACGGTCCAAAGACCGAAATCCTTGTAATATTCTGAATCATTCATGAACATCACAGCGAATACGATTAACACATTTATGGCCCCCACGTAAATAAGGAGCTGTGCAGCAGCTACAAAATGGGAATTCGATGGAATATGGAATAGGGATATACAAACCAGAACCAACCCCAAGGAAAAGGCAGAAAAAATGGGATTGGTAAGTAATACCACTCCCAGACCTCCTAATAGAAGAACCGATCCCAAAAATACTAAAAGAAAATCATGTATTGGTCCGGTGAAATCCATTATATGGCAAATAATAGAGAAATAAGCTTAAATGGTTCATGATCTTTTTGACCAGACCGGGAAAAAATAGGTTACCCGACTCTTTTTAGGATATGCTCTGAATGGAATCCAATCCTAGATTGGGGGTTGATATAGAAATTCTCTAGATATATAATAAATATTCTTAATTTAGAGAGATGTAGATTTCGCAAAAATCACGGATAATGTATTTTTGCAAGACATGATTCTGAGCAATGAATCTGACATCAATAGCTAGGACTTTTACTTATTCGCCGAGCAGAATGGAAGATTTGCTCCTTTAGTATTTAGTAATAGTAATCGGAAATTGGAGTAATTGGTAATTGAATCAAGCGGTTTACCCATTTTTTATTTGATTTGAGTCGAAGTCATAATGGTTCGAATTAAGGAATCTCCAATTACTGACATTGGTAACCGACCCAAGGCAATTTGATTATAATTCAATTCGTGACGATTATAAGTAGAAAGTTCATATTCCTCAGTCATTGATAAACAATTTGTTGGACAATACTCGACACAATTACCACAAAATATACATATTCCGAAATCAATACTATAATTAAGTAATCGTTTCTTTCGAATTTCGGGTTCCAATCTCCAATCAACAGTGGGTAGATCTATAGGACATACACGAACACATACTTCACAAGCAATGCATTTATCAAATTCAAAGTGGATTCGACCGCGGAAACGCTCTGATGGAATCCATTTTTGATAGGGATATTGAATAGTTACAGGTAAACGACTCGTATGAGATAAGGTAATTATGAAACTTTGGCCGATATACCTTGCAGCTCTTACGGCTTGGTGACCATAATTCATGAACCCAGTTATCATAGGAAGCATATCGTAAATCTCTATGAATAATTGACATTTTCTTTCTCTTGTTTAAGAAAACTTATGAATCAAAAATACAATGAATGTCTTATGTCTTTACAGCGAAAGGAGTTGGGAAGAAGTTGTCAATAATAGATTCCCGAGGGAAATAGGTAAAAGAAATTTCCACCCAAGATTTAATAATTGGTCCATTCTCATCCTAGGCAAAGTCCATCTTGTTGTGATAGAAATGAACAGGAACAAATAAGCTTTTGCTAATGTAATGAAAATACCAATTGTTGTTCCAAAGACTCCACTCAGTTCATTTATTCGGAAAAAATGAGGAATGAATATGAACGGAATAGAGGGATTCCAACCGCCCAAGTAAAGAACTGTTACAAATAATGAAGAGACTAGTAGATTTAGATAGGAAGCAACGTAAAATAAACCAAATTTGATACCCGAATATTCGGTTTGATAACCTGCTACTAATTCTTCCTCCGCTTCTGGTAAATCAAAGGGTAATCTTTCACATTCGGCTAGGGAAGAAATTAGAAAAACCGTAAATCCTATAGGTTGACGCCACAGATTCCAACCCCAAAAACCATATTTGGACTGTGCCTCAACTATTTCAACTGTACTTGAACTGTTAGATAATCATAGTCGGTGATAACATCACTGCTGCCATCGCTATTGCAGAACCGTACATGAGACTTTCACCTCATACGGCTCCTCGGTGGTCGTCATAAAAAAATCTAAGGACGGGCTCGTTATTCTCTCGATATAGTAGTTGAGTAGATAGAGTAAAGATGGATCGAAGAGTCCCACATTATACCAATCCAATTCTGTCGGCTATAATAACAAAAAGGTGCTTCTGAATTGATCTCACCCTTTCTATTTCTAATGTATATTTCGAATTTCAAAAAATGTAATTTCGCTTAGTTCAGTAATACCTTAATCCTTCAATAAAAAGAAAATACTCATTGTATCAATTTCGACCTTTTTTCGATTACGAAAAAAGATTAGGCATTACATTAGTTCAGGAATCATGATAATAATTCTCTCTGTATGAATATAGATCAAATATTTCGTATTTTTCTTTTCTATTGCATATTTCTTTCGTTCCGGTTCTTCTTTCACATTTCATAGAAAAAGACAAGGAAGCTCTAAAAAAAGGTTACTTCGTTTCTGATAGCCATTTCTTTAACCAATGGGTAGGAGCATACTCAGGATCGGGATCCTGGGGAAGTACTGCTTGATCGTTTCTACTAACTTAAAGCCCCCACCCCAATTCCTTTTATGCGGAGAGACCTATTTAGGTAACTTAGATTATCTCCATTACGAATCCATTATGTACCTTAGTATTCCTAACCGCCCACTCATTTTTGCCCAAACCCCGTTATGACAGACAATAGTGAAAACTCCATATAGTTGCTCTTTTCTAACCGCGTCAAACCCTGATTGCTAATCAACTAATCTTGGGGTAATTTATTATGCTTATGGATGCTTAACTCTCGCACATAGGGAATGAGACTTCATCTTTTTACTGCAAATTTATAAGCTGTTTTGTTTCACTCATAGAACTTATCGGATTGAGTTCATTATCCGGAATGATGAATCAAAAAATGAAGATATCTACTCAATCCATTTCACTCCTTTCTTTCCTAGAAATCAAAGAAATAGGTAACAGCTCATGTCCAAACGAATCGCACGTAGAGATATGGATAAAACACATGGAGTTAATGGTATTTCATAACTAATCGATTGAGCAGCAGCTCGTAGACCACCTAAAAAGGAATATTTATTATTCGAACCATATCCTGACATAAGAAGTCCAAAAGGAGCAATACTTGAAACAGCAATCCATAAAAAAACACCTATACTGAGATCCGCTAGAACAAGCCGGTAGCTAAAAGGAATTACTGAATAACTTAGTAAAATGGATATAACTGCTATGGACGGTCCGAGACTAAATAAACGAATATCTCCTCTAGATGGTAGAAGATCCTCTTTAAAAAGGAGTTTTGTCCCATCGGCTAGAGCTTGCAGAATTCCAAAAGGACCTGCGTATTCAGGTCCTATACGTTGTTGTACTCCTGCAGATATTTTTCTTTCTAACCACACAATTATGAATATCCCTATTGTGATTCCAAATAGAGGAATAAAAATAGGTACAAGCAAGCGTGTGAGTCCATACACCTCTTTTAAGGATTCCAATCGAGAAAAAGAATTAATAGCCCGTACTTCCGTTGTATCAATTATCATTTCAACGATCAACTTCTCCCATAATGATATCTATACTCCCTAGTATCGTCATAATATCCGCCAATTTCATTCTTTTAACTAGCTGAGGAAGAATTTGCAAATTGAGAAAACCCGGTGGACGAATTTTCCATCTCCAGGGAAAAAGACTCTGATCCCCTATCAGAAAAATTCCCAATTCTCCCTTTGGAGCCTCCACTCTCATATAAAGCTCTTGTTTCAACAATTCAAAAGCCGGAGATGGTTTTTTACTAATGAATCGATATTCAAAATCATTCCACTCTGAATCCCTTTCTCTGCCAAAGCGCCGGACTTCTAAATTCTCATAGGGCCCCCCAGGAAGTCCTTCTAGAGCTTGTTGAATCATTTTTATGGATTCCATCATTTCACTGATTCGGACGAAATAACGGGCTAATGAATCCCCCTCTTTTTGCCATTGTACTTCCCAATCAAATTCATCATAACACTCATAATGATCAATTTTACGAAGATCCCATTGGAGTCCGGAAGCCCGTAGCATTGGCCCAGATAAACCCCAATTTATGGCTTCCTCCCCACTAAGAATGCCCACTCCTTCAACTCGGCCCAAAAAAATAGGATTCCGCGTAATAAGCTTTTGATATTCAGCAATTCCTGTTAAAAAATACTCACAGAAATCCAAACATTTATCTACCCAACCATGAGGTAAATCAGCAGCGATTCCTCCGATACGAAAAAAATTATGCATCAGTCGCATACCTGTGGCAGCTTCGAATAGATCATATATCAATTCTCTCTCTCTGAAAATATAGAAGAAAGGCGTCTGCCCACCAATATCTGCCATAAAAGGGCCGAGCCATAACAGATGAGAAGCTATCCGACTCAATTCCAACATAATGACTCTGATATAGCTAGCTCTTTTAGGTACTTGAATATTTCCCAAACGTTCTGGGGCGTTTACTGTTATTGCCTCTGTAAACATAGTCGCTAAATAATCCCAACGTGTTACATAAGGTAGATATTGTATAATTGTTCGGTTTTCCGCAATTTTTTCCATCCCTCTGTGTAAATAACCCAATATAGGTTCACAGTAAATAACATTTTCACCGTCGAGAGTAATGATGAGGCGAAGAACGCCATGCATTGATGGGTGGTGAGGACCCATATTGACTATCATGAGGTCTTTTTTTGTAGTCGGTACATTCATATGCGTTTTCCCCGATTCAGGATCAGTATTCTATGAATTGCTGAAAACGAAATAGAGTTCATCAAAATTCGAGCTCTGAAAAATCAAATAATGCTACAAGGGCTCTTCCAATTAACTTATCACTTAACTTAACGAGTTTTTAACTCCCGAATATCCAACTGATCTATTAATTCTTTATAACGTACTCTATTTTTATTTGACAAATACGTTAGCAACCGTTGACGTTTTCCCAGAGTTTTCTGTAGACCTCTCTGAGATAAATAATCTTTTTTGTGTAATTTCAAATGTGAAGTTACTTTCTTTAGTTTATTGGTGAAACTGAATACTTGAAATTCAACAGACCCCTTGTTTTCTTCTTGCGAAATAACTGAAATGAATGTACTTTTTACCATAAAAAGAGTCCTTCTCCCTCCCCTCCTTATTTTATTTTAAGTTTCTACAGATTACAGATATCGATTTGACCAATCAATAAAAATAATGACATTCATTTTCATTTGGGATACAATACACACTAATGTTGATTTAATTAATTAAAAATCAATCCAATTTGAAATTGGATTCGTCTATGCATGGTAACGTATAATTCTCCACCCACAAAACCGCGAAACCCATATCCACAGATCACGGTTCCACATACATAAGAAAGAGAAAAGCTCTTATGTATGTGTTCGGAGGAAACTGTATCTTGTAACATATTTCACAACTCTATCTAAAGTAACTCTCATAGCCCCATTATTCTATTATGGGAACCTTGAGGAATCAGTCATCCAATTGATTAGATAAGATCAAAAAAAGCATCTGCTTCATCGAATTTCACTATGTAAATTTCCATAAATAGAGATCCTTGTGTTTCGGTTTCAGACATCCGCGGATCGATTTGAAATGGAAACTAGCTCTACTGAAAATGCACTGAATGCATTGATCCACAGCTCACGGTTCCACATACATAAGAAAGATATCTTATGTATGTGTTCGGAGGAAGCTGTATCTTGTACCCTAATTTCAAAAATGGCTATTGTGATCAAGTGCAGGTCTTTCAAGACCTCGATGGGATTTGCTTCCATCGGATCGAGAGAATCTTGTTCTTTTGAAGATGAAGAGATAAAGACGCCATTGCAATTGCTGGAACTACTAGGCCCACTAAAGGCACAAAAAGAGAGGGTAAGTTGAAAGTTGTCATAGAAGGAATACCTCGAGTTTCCATTTTTACCTGTTAGAAAGATCTCTTATGATAAGTATATCTATTATCTATTATAAGTAGATAATTCAGTGCCAGAAAAAGTGGACCTATTTACAGTGGCCTTAGCCCGTCCATCAAAAATTACTCGTGGCCCGCGTCTTCGTTTCCAGAAGAAATCCGCAGATTTCCGGAATTGGACGCACCGCACTGTCAGGAGTAGTCGTACTACTAGCAGGAGTCCTCGGAGCTCTTGAGGAGCTTGCCCGTAACCTACTATTAATACGACGTGTATGCTTCGCAGTCGTAGCGCGTGCTTTTGTTATTGATCTTGTATGAAGCCTTTTCAAGTAGGCAATCTCGTCCGGGGATAAGAGGGAAACCGATTCCTCCAAATGGGAGGATGATGCTCGGTTTTCCGTATGTCTCATTTGGATTTGAGGATATCTATCCTCAAGGAGCATAAGCTCGAGGAGTCGCATATCAATCTCTGACGCCGCGGTTTCCCGGAACTTACGTTCTCGTTCTACCTCCGGATAGTCAGGGTGGTTTTCTATTTCCACTCCGAGGCTCCGCATGACATCGAATCTCGCCTCGATGAGACGACTTCCCTCATCGCTGCGCTTGATGAGATATTCGATTTCGGCAATCGTCGATTCGATCGATTCGCACTCCAGAATTTTCATGCGAATAGAATCCGGATATTCGATCCGGTTATTCTCTTCGACCCCCTCGAGGAGTGCATTCTCATCGGGGTCATCGGTCTTTGTCTTTTCCTCCAAGAATACACGAGTCCCACTGGAAGTAGGACTGTCGGTAGGTTGTTGAGAGGAGAAGAAGCCCCAAAGGCGAAATCCTCCCCAAGTGCAAAGAGGCAGAGCCAGGCTAATCACAACGACGCGTATCAAATAGGCGAACCCCGGTTTCTTAGGTTGCGGTGTCATACGGGTCCTTAACCATTTTACTAAAATAAGAAAGGTAATAAGTTCCAAATCTGCTTCGGGGTCAGTGCTCTGGCTATCCGTTATTCTGAGTTTCGTTTCGATTCGTCATCCTGAGTATTCTAGTACACTATCAATAGAGACTTGTCAAGCGTAAATATAGCGATAGGCAAGTTGCAACTACCAAATCAAACCAATAATGACTTAATTACTCGAATTACTTGATCGTTCGAATTCCGTTTCCTCAATCGAAAAATATTTCTAGTAGAGAGTTTTTTCATTATCCCTCAGGCACCGATTACGCGTAGAATTGAAATCCATTGGGGGTTGGTAGATGTTATTAGATGTTTTTAGATGAGATAGATAACCGATCAATACACAATTGCCGATCATTCCAATTGACTCTCAAGCTCACGGTTCCACATCGAGGGGTTCGTCCGAGGACAAGAGGGAAACCGATTCCTCCAAATGGGAGGATGATGCTCGGTTTTCCATATGTCTCAGTCTGATTTGAGGATATTTATGGATAATATGAGGAGTAACCTATCAATCTCCGCCGTCGCGATTTCGCGGAACTGATGTTCTCGTTCGAGCGCCTCATAATCAGGGTGATTTTCGATCTCTGATTGGCCGACCCCGAAACTTCGCATGACATCGAATCTCGCCTCGATGAGACGACTTACCTCATCGCTGCGCGCGATGAGATCGTCGATTTCGGCAATCCGCGAGTCGATCGATTTGCACTCCTGATATTCGATCTGGTTAGTCTCTTTGACCCCCTCGAGGAGGGCATTCTCATAGGGTTCGTCGTTTTCCTCCAAGAATACACTAGTCCCACTGGAAGTAGGACTGTTGGATGGTATTGGAGAGGAGAATAAGACCCAAAGGCGAAATCCCACCCAAGTGCAAAGAATCACAACGACTTGTATCAAATACCCGAACCAATTTTGATTTCCCACGTAGTCCCCCTAGAGAGAGTAGATTGCGAAAATGGTTGAAGATACATTTTTTTGCCAAAAAAGGTGTAACAGAAATTGCGGCAAGCAATTAGTCTTACGTTCGATTCATAAGACTGAGTATTATAGTATAGTATCAAAGGAAACTTGTCAATAGGAAATATAGCGATAGGAAAGTTGCAACTACCAAATCAAACCAATAATCACTTAATTACTCGTTCGAATTCCGTTTCCTAAATCGAAAATTGGAAACCAAGGAATCAAATCAGGTTTGATCTTCATCTTGGAGCTTCGCTTTTGCACTTTCCAAAAGGGAAATCTTGAAGTACAAGCGTGGAATTTCTTTGGATAGCATGACACTCTTATGAGTGTTTATGGCATCGTCTAACCACACACGCAGTTCGGCGTTCTTTGGACCATTTTTAGGAATGCAGTTTCCCAAAAGGCCAATCCGATTCATTCTTGTGAAAAAAGCCCGCTCTTTTTCGGACAAGAGAGTTTTGTTGAACTCTAAGGCCGTCTCAAGTCTTTGTAAGCGTACTTGAGGAGATGGGCGCGGATTCTCATCGGGGGTCGTTGCCTTGTCCTCATTGTCGATTTCGTTCGGATCGTCTACCCCCTCTAGCTCTAGGAAGGCATTTTCATCGGGGTCATGTGACTTGTCTTCCGAGAATACGCTCGTTGCGCTAGAAGTAGGGGTGTCGCTTGGTTTTGGGGAGGAGAAAAAGCCCCACAGGCCAAACCCACCCCAAGTGCAAAGCGGTATAGCTACGCTCAGAATAATCACTTGTAGCAAAGATCTGAATCCGAACCAAGGATAAGGGTTTTTTGTTGTCATTGCAGAGTCTCCGTTATTTGAATATTGGTTAACAAAAAAGGTTGAATAGAAATCGCATAAAGAGTTTCGGAATTTGAAGTAACATGAGCTCGCGTACCAGTGATCGCCTTCTTTCTCGACTCTTCGAGTTTGCCGAGCTTCTTCCACATCTCAAGATTCTTATTCTTCTCAGCCTTAGTAACTGCTGATGCGTTCCCGTAACCGAAGCCGCGTTGTCTGACTAGAGGATAGGTATCCTCTAAGTCAGTCATTTTTTTTGCTAAGCCGCCGTTTTCAGCAAACTTGTTTTGACGGAACTTATCTTCCTTCTTTCTTTATCTTTCTCTCCAAATCCTTGGTGTCGAGTTGCGATTGGGAGGCCTCTCCCGATAGCATTTTGGGCTTTGCAATTGCTGGAATTACTAGGCCCACTAAAGGCACAAAAAGAGAGGGTAAGTTGTCATAGCATAGAAGGAATATCTCGAGTTTCCATTTTTACCTGTTAGAAAGATATCTTATGATAAGTATATCATCAACCAATTCTCAAGCGTGGATACATCTGTATCCTTAACATACTGAAACGGCTACCATTACTAGTATCAAACCAATAGCGATTCATACAAGCTAAATCTTCTAATCGGTAATTTGGCCAAAGAAAAACTTTCAATTTAATGAATTGAGTTGTATCTATATCAAGATGCTTACTATTAGTGAAAAGTGGACTACAGTTCCTTACGTTGTTCTCGTTGCAAAATACTTTCTTTTTACCCACAACATCTGGATTTCCCTTCCCGGAATTTAAACAAATTAGAATTCGCAATTCTCTACGACGTCTAGGAGATGAAATGTTTTCAGGAACAAGCAAATCAGAACGATTTTCATCTATATTACCAACCATCTTTTCCTGTTTTGTTTTTGTAATGAATTCAGAAAAATCATTCCTATCAACATTTTGTTTTTCTTGGCATTTTCGATTCGTTTTTCTATTAATAGTAATTGGGTGTTTATTCTTATAGATCAGTGAAATAGCTATGGTTTGATACATAATTAATGGACCATCCCATTTTCTAGGTATACGAACTAGTTTGATTAGTATTTCTCCACTGTTTAGTGCTTTAGGAAATAGAATTGGAGGTGCAGGTTCACTTTCCAGAGTAAGCTTAAGTTCACTTTCCAGAGTAGGTTTAAGTTCACTTTCCAGAGTAGGTTTAAGTTCACTTTCCAGAGTAGGTTTAAGTTCACTTTCCAGAGTAGGTTTAAGTTCACTTTCCAGAGTAGGTTTAAGTTCACTTTCCAGAGTCAGTTCAGGTTCACTTTCCAGAGTCAGTTCAGATTCACTTTCCAGAGTCAGTTTAGGTTTCTGATACTTTAGAATCAACAGAGGCATTTCTTTTCTTCGAAAAAAGGATATAGCCAGTTCCCTTGGATCTCTCATCCTAAGCAGGAAACTAGAGATATTGATAACAGTGATTAAATTTTCCTCAAAACGATTGGTCCATGTCAACTGAAAACCCATGTAACTATTCTTTTGCAGGAAGATGTCTAGGTCGGTTAGTGGTTTCCACTTCTTCTTCCCTTGATTTTTCTTCTGTTTATCTTTTTCAATGTCTGATGCGCCAGACTCTTGTTTAACATCTTGTTGTTGATTTGGTTGATTAGTCTTCCCTTGATTTGGTTGATTAGTCTTCCCTTGGTTTGGTTGATTAGTCTTCCCTTGGTTTGGTTGATTAGGCTTCCCTTGGGTTGGTCGATTTAATCTAGGATTTTCTTGGCCAGGCGATTTTTTTTCTTCTTGATTCTCTAATTCAAGATCCTTTTTTTCTTTTTCTTCTTTTTTTTCTTTGGTATTTTTTTTTTCACGGCTATCACGGATGTTTTGATTGTTATTAAACTCGAAAATAAGTAATTTGATTGGTATGATCCACGGGTTCATCCTATATTTTTCATAAATCGATTTCTTACTGCGCTGAGTTTGAGTTAGTCTTGCTTTATTCATTCCCATCCAGTCAAAAGGATGGTTTTTTATTTTATTTTGGTTTTGGTATTCATTTTGATTTTGGGATTCATTTTGGTTTTGGGATTCATTTTGGTTTTGGGATGACTTGACTTGTTTATGAATCGCATAATAAAAAAGATCTTTTTTCTCAATTGTATTAATTATTGGAGAATAATGAGTCGCAATCTTAGTTTTTTTATTGATCCAGGTCTCAATATGTCTCGTCTTTAGAAAACAGATGATTTGCCAATCCAAATATTTTCTATCCGAATTTTTTCTACTATATCTCCGGATAGAAAAAAAATCAGGTTTATACGTGATGTACTTCGAGGAAATCCCGTGACCTTCATTTCCTTGTAATGGCAATCCATAAATAGAAAAATCCTTTCGTTCTCCATAATTAATATATTTATGTGATAAAAGATTGTATTTGTAATGTTTTTTTAATTTCTCGGTTTTTGTTTTAACCGATAATGAAGCTCTTTTTTTTTTTTGTTTCTCAAAAAGAATTAATTGGTTTTTTTCATATGAATCCAAACTTGGTGTATCTAGATTTTGAATCTTACGACTTTGATTGATCCGATTTCGCCACTTTTGGGACATAAATTTAGACAAGCTAGTCTGAGATAAATCATATTGATAGTGGCTACTTAACCAGTTTTTCCATTCAGTCAGTTCTGCATTTCCATGTTCTTTATGCTTTGATTCGAAATGAAATATTCCTTGTGTTCCAAAAAAATTCTTTATTCTCTCTTTAAGAAAAACAGATGTTCGAGAATATTGAAGGACAAATTTCAAGGGATATTTGTAAATACCAGGTCGTTGTGATAATTTGTAAAATACATATGCTTGTGACAAGGAAACTATCTCACAAAAAGTCTTTGAATTTTTATTACCAATATTAGAGAACTGCTTTTTTATAGTCAAAATCCAATTCATTGGATTTTCATCAATTCCTTCGCGATTTGTTTGCTTAAAGTAACTGTATGTATCAAGAATTCTTTTTTTGAATTGAAGTAATTCAAGACACATTTCGACAATATGGTTCGAAATATGAATGAGAATTTGAGAAAAAAGACTTTCAATGAACAATACCAAAAAAACGCGACCTTTCCTTATTAATCTCATATTTCTTCTTTTTACTATTTGCCAAAGGTTTTTTGAGGAGTCTACTCTTTTCTTAGCAAAACTCGCCTCGCTAGGACTAATATTTCTATCGGGTATTAAAAATTTGGTTTTCTTGTCGTTTGTTATTTTTTCAATTTGATTTCGAATTGTACTTGTCCTATCAGACAGATCCTTTATTTTTTGTTCTGTAAGTGAAGATTTTGTCCAAGCCATCGATTGAATTCGACTAGACGATTCATCCAAAATCTGATTCCTTATTAGAAAATTTTTATTTTTTTGAGTTTCATTCAATTCATACCCTTCCCCCACTCCAAATTTGTTATTTAGATTTCCTTTTTCAAGTTGTTTGATTTTGATAAACGGATCTAGAATCCATTTTGCCTTTTTTGTTAACAATTGAAAACTTTTTTTTTTCGCTTCTCTAATTCGTTTTTCAAATTCTTTATAAATAGGTTCAAGAGGATGAGGTTCTTCTCGGGTAGCACCAAAAGGCCTTTCCGTTTCCATTCCCCAGGTTGTTAAAAAAGAAGATTTTTCTTTTTTTCTTTTCTTTTGCATTGGCTCTTTCCGTTTCTGATGGGGTCCTAGTTGAAAACTGTACCGAAGACGGAAAGGGAAGAGGATTCTTATCTGCATACCGTCTTTTAACCAATTTTGCGGAAATTCTGTTTCGGATATTGTAACACCATTGTGAGTACATTTAACATGAATTTCTCTGCCCCACGCCTTCCAATCTTCGTCCCAATCTTTGTACCACTCGGGGAATTGTTGGGGGAATTGAAATGGAAATAATAGAAAAAGGCTAAAGTTTTTGGCTATAATCAATGAGGGTAATACAATATATTTTCTAAGAATTGAGTGAGCTAGTAATAAATACCCCCTTACTGCGTGCGCATACGGAGTCCTATCCCATAGTTCTGCTATTTCTAGTCGCTCCTCCTCCGCGTTCTCCCTTTTTTCAGCTTCGGCCTCTGGCCCGTCCTCTCTTTCTTGTGCTTCGCCCCCCCTTTCTTGCGTCTTGTCCTCTCCTTTTTGTGCCTCGTCTTCCTCGTACTCCCAAATTTGCACTTCCGCGCCTTTTCCTATCCAATTCCTAAAGATCCTAAAGATTGGATTCATAAAGATTGGATTCAGAATTTTCAGCATTGGGGAGAAAATTGTGTCTATTCTGTCCAAAAAAAGTGGGGAATGAAGATTTGTTTGAAATAGTTTCCAAGCAACTGTTTTACGTCTTTGAGCGCGTACGGAGCCTTTGATTAAATCTCGATTAAAATCCGATTGTTTCGAATAACGTATTAAAATATCCGTAGTATCCTGATCCTTCTCATCATATTCCTCTGCCTCCCCCCGCTTCGTATAATAATCCTTCCAATCAAAAATAAATATATTTTTGAAGGTTCTTGAAATAATCTGAGACCAGTCTGGGTCTTCTTCCTCCAGGTTCATTTCCGTCGAATTGTCAAGCAATTGATATGTCCATCGAGGAACTTTTTTCACAATTTCGTTTAGGTCAAGTCGCTCCTTTTTTATGGTTTTTTGAATTGTTTGGTCCTTTGGTTCAGTTGTACTTGCACCGAATAAATATTGCACTTGATTTTCCGAATCCATTTTTCCTTGGTCTGAAAATACTGATTGTGCCTCAAATGTATCTAGTTTTTGTTCAAATTCTTGGTAATCGTGGAAAAGGGTACCATGAAACTTGTTTATCCACATTTTTTCGTTAGAATCCCCCGCAGGGGTAATTAAATAATCATTTTCCTTCTCATTTTCCTTCTTATTTGCCTTTTCCTTCTCATTTTCCTTCTTATTTTCCTTTTTCTTCTTATTTGCCTTTTCCTTCTCATTTTCCTTCTTAACGCTTGGGGGTAATTTGGAGGTTGTTCCGCGAAAGGGCCCATTCAAAAAAGAATCGTACCTTTTAGGCAAGCATTCTTGTGCAGTCTCATCATTACATAATCGAGTCCTTTTTTCGAGTACATCCAAATCAAGAGATCCCCTTTTTAGAGCGTCAATTCGATGGAAAAGGTCGTTGCTCAGGCTAGCTCTTTTTTGTTCATTGGTATAAATCCAATGATTATCCAATTCCTCAGAGGGGAGTTTTTCTGGTAGGTACAAAAACCCCTTTCTTTCTATCATTTCAAAAAAGGTTGACAAACTTGGTGGATATGTAAAAGAGATTCTTTGTTTTCCATCACTTCGGCATGTATAAAAAAAATAGTCTGACATTTCAGTTCTTAGAGCCTTTTGAAATCCATCAGTTTTTATATATCGCAATGGTCGATTCCATCGGTTATAGTCGAAAAGAAAAGTTACAAGAGCCATTTCTGAACGGAAGAAGTCTTTCTTTTCTTTCAGTTTTTCATCTAGGTTGTTCGAATCTTCCGAAAAAAGGGAAAGGTCTGCCTCGGCGGATCTTTCTTGCCCCTGTTTGGAAGTTGTGTCTATTTCTATATCTGTTTCGTCCGCACTTTGGCCCCTTTCTACCGTTGCCGAGGTTTTTTTTTTTTTCTTTTTTTTATCCTCGGTCCTATTAAGTGACGGAATTCTGCCTAAATAGTAGACACAGGAGAGAAATAATAGAATGGTGAAGATTCGCTCCAGAGAATGTCGAAAGTCTGCCATACGGTACCTATTCAATCTAATAGAACGATTTTGTCGTATCCAGAACAATATCAACTCAAAACCTTTCATGCACAAAATGTGACCAATGAACCAACCAACAAAACTACTTGTTAAAAATAACATCTTGTTGTTGCATCGAAACATATAAATACTGATTACTCGGGGTAAGGTCGAACTCGGCAAAACGAAATGGTTGAATAGTGGAAAAATGATATTAGTAAGGAATACATATTGAGTGTATAAATTACGCATTGCATTTCTAGTGGTCGCTACCGAATCAAAAAATTCTTTGTCATTGCGCCAAAAGAAATAAACCAAAAGATAGAGTAGACTTAGGATAGTTATTGTATGAGGTCTACCCAATGCTAGATGGAGAGGTGCATAATAGATCGATATGAACATGATGAGCTGCCCCATCAGAAAACCAGTTGTTGCGGATACATCCTTCTCGCTTCCTTCTTCCATAACCCGAGCTCGGAGAAGCAAGAGATATGAGGGCCCTATGGTCCCTGCAGTCAGAAATCCATAAAAGAGTCCGGCCACAACAACAGAATTGATTATCTGCATACATAACCGGGCCAGAGTCGCTAGTCGAAATAGTGTTAACATTACATTTACCTCGTGTTGTTTTTTTTCGTTTTCCAATAATAGAAATCTTTTTGCGTTGAGTATAGATATAGAAAGCTATAGAATAAGACAGTTCGGAGAATTTTCTCTCACTATTTCCACTTACCTTTACTCACCTTTACTCAATCGCATAAGATTTCCATAATATTGAATATTTGCTTTCTTATCTATTATTGAAATCGACTCAAAATAGATTTGATGGAATAGTCTATCTTTCTTGCCGTCTCTTCTACCTCCCTAAGAAAGCGGAGACCGAGCTGTAAAAAAAGCTCAATATTCAGCACGAGAAACAGTGCCAAAAGTCTTTCTACAAATCCGCAGAAACTAACCAAAAGTTTCACATGGAATATCACTACCATGAAAAAGTAAAGTCCTTTGTTGGATCTTAGAGAAGAAAGAGATTGTAATTCATCGAAACAGTCCATTACATTCCACCAGCCATATTGGGCGAGGCGCATTTTGAACTGAATCAAACCTTTGACCCAAATTAGAGAATCACAGATTTTCTTTTTCCAAGGTCGCAAAAAATGTCCTTTTGTAATTATGCTGACTGCGGTCAGAACGACATAAACCACAACAACAGAATTGATTATCTGCATACATAACCGGGCCAGAGTCGCTAGTCGAAATAGTGTTAACATTACATTTACCTCGTGTTGTTTTTTTTCGTTTTCCAATAATAGAAATCTTTTTGCGTTGAGTATAGATATAGAAAGCTATAGAATAAGACAGTTCGGAGAATTTTCTCTCACTATTTCCACTTACCTTTACTCACCTTTACTCAATCGCATAAGATTTCCATAATATTGAATATTTGCTTTCTTATCTATTATTGAAATCGACTCAAAATAGATTTGATGGAATAGTCTATCTTTCTTGCCGTCTCTTCTACCTCCCTAAGAAAGCGGAGACCGAGCTGTAAAAAAAGCTCAATATTCAGCACGAGAAACAGTGCCAAAAGTCTTTCTACAAATCCGCAGAAACTAACCAAAAGTTTCACATGGAATATCACTACCATGAAAAAGTAAAGTCCTTTGTTGGATCTTAGAGAAGAAAGAGATTGTAATTCATCGAAACAGTCCATTACATTCCACCAGCCATATTGGGCGAGGCGCATTTTGAACTGAATCAAACCTTTGACCCAAATTAGAGAATCACAGATTTTCTTTTTCCAAGGTCGCAAAAAATGTCCTTTTGTAATTATGCTGACTGCGGTCAGAACGACATAAACCACAACAACAGAATTGATTATCTGCATACATAACCGGGCCAGAGTCGCTAGTCGAAATAGTGTTAACATTACATTTACCTCGTGTTGTTTTTTTTCGTTTTCCAATAATAGAAATCTTTTTGCGTTGAGTATAGATATAGAAAGCTATAGAATAAGACAGTTCGGAGAATTTTCTCTCACTATTTCCACTTACCTTTACTCACCTTTACTCAATCGCATAAGATTTCCATAATATTGAATATTTGCTTTCTTATCTATTATTGAAATCGACTCAAAATAGATTTGATGGAATAGTCTATCTTTCTTGCCGTCTCTTCTACCTCCCTAAGAAAGCGGAGACCGAGCTGTAAAAAAAGCTCAATATTCAGCACGAGAAACAGTGCCAAAAGTCTTTCTACGAATCCGCAGAAACTAACCAAAAGTTTCACATGGAATATCACTACCATGAAAAAGTAAAGTCCTTTGTTGGATCTTAGAGAAGAAAGAGATTGTAATTCATCAAAACAGTCCATTACATTCCCCCAGCCATATTGGGCTAGGCACATTTTGAACTGAATCAAACCTTTGACCCAAATTAGAGAATCACAGATTTTCTTTTTCCAAGGTCGCTGTCCTTTTGTAATTATGCTGACTGCGGTCAGAACGACATAAACCACAACAACAGAATTGATTATCTGCATACATAACCGGGCTAGAGTCGCTAGTCGAAATAGTGTTAACATTACATTTACCTCTTGTTGTTTTTTTTCGTTTTCCAATAATAGAAATCTTTTTGCGTTGAGTATAGATATAGAAAGCTATAGAATAAGACAGTTCGGAGAATTTTCTCTCACTATTTCCACTTACCTTTACTCACCTTTACTCAATCGCATAAGATTTCCATAATATTGAATATTTGCTTTCTTATCTATTATTGAAATCGACTCAAAATAGATTTGATGGAATAGTCTATCTTTCTTGCCGTCTCTTCTACCTCCCTAAGAAAGCGGAGACCGAGCTGTAAAAAAAGCTCAATATTCAGCACGAGAAACAGTGCCAAAAGTCTTTCTACAAATCCGCAGAAACTAACCAAAAGTTTCACATGGAATATCACTACCATGAAAAAGTAAAGTCCTTTGTTGGATCTTAGAGAAGAAAGAGATTGTAATTCATCGAAACAGTCCATTACATTCCACCAGCCATATTGGGCGAGGCGCATTTTGAACTGAATCAAACCTTTGACCCAAATTAGAGAATCACAGATTTTCTTTTTCCAAGGTCGCAAAAAATGTCCTTTTGTAATTATGCTGACTGCGGTCAGAACGACATAAACCACAACAACAGAATTGATTATCTGCATACATAACCGGGCCAGAGTCGCTAGTCGAAATAGTGTTAACATTACATTTACCTCGTGTTGTTTTTTTTCGTTTTCCAATAATAGAAATCTTTTTGCGTTGAGTATAGATATAGAAAGCTATAGAATAAGACAGTTCGGAGAATTTTCTCTCACTATTTCCACTTACCTTTACTCACCTTTACTCAATCGCATAAGATTTCCATAATATTGAATATTTGCTTTCTTATCTATTATTGAAATCGACTCAAAATAGATTTGATGGAATAGTCTATCTTTCTTGCCGTCTCTTCTACCTCCCTAAGAAAGCGGAGACCGAGCTGTAAAAAAAGCTCAATATTCAGCACGAGAAACAGTGCCAAAAGTCTTTCTACGAATCCGCAGAAACTAACCAAAAGTTTCACATGGAATAGGACTACCATGAAAAAGTAAAGTCCTTTGTTGGATCCTAGAGAAGAAAGAGATTGTAATTCATCAAAACAGTCCATTACATTCCCCCAGCCATATTGGGCTAGGCACATTTTGAACTGAATCAAACCTTTGACCCAAATTAGAGAATCACAGATTTTCTTTTTCCAAGGTCGCTGTCCTTTTGTAATTATGCTGACTGCGGTCAGAAAGACATAAACGACAACAACAGAATTGATTATCTGCATACATAACCGGGCCATAGTAATTAGTCGAAACAATGTTAACATTCAACTCACCTCCAGTAGTTTTTTCTAATACAAATCTACCATTACCCAGCGAATCCCTAATTTGGCCGGTAGGGATTCTACTTAGGAGTCATGAATACCTAAACAGATCTCTTTAGGCGGATTCATGATCGAATCATAGATTATAACTCGACTATTGTCAAGGGTTTCTACCACCAAAACGGAATCAACCCATAATACTCACAGAGGAGAAGATCCCCAGCTTTTCCTTTCATGGATCAAATCAGGTTTGATCTTCGTCTTGGAGCTTCCCTTTTGCACTTTCCAAAAGGGAAATCTTGAAGTACAAGCGTGGAATTTCTTTGGATAGCATGACACTCTTATGAGTGTTTATGGCATCGTCTAACCACACACGCAGTTCGGCGTTCTTTGGACCATTTTTAGGAATGCAGTTTCCCAAAAGGCCAATCCGATTCATTCTTGTGAAAAAAGCCCGCTCTTTTTCGGACAAGAGAGTTTTGTTGAACTCTAAGGCCGTCTCAAGTCTTTGTAAGCGTACTTGAGGAGATGGGCGCGGATTCTCATCGGGGGTCGTTGCCTTGTCCTCATTGTCGATTTCGTTCGGATCGTCTACCCCCTCTAGCTCTAGGAAGGCATTTTCATCGGGGTCATGTGACTTGTCTTCCGAGAATACGCTCGTTGCGCTAGAAGTAGGGGTGTCGCTTGGTTTTGGGGAGGAGAAAAAGCCCCACAGGCCAAACCCACCCCAAGTGCAAAGCGGTATAGCTACGCTCAGAATAATCACTTGTAGCAAAGATCTGAATCCGAACCAAGGATAAGGGTTTTTTGTTGTCATTGCAGAGTCTCCGTTATTTGAATATTGGTTAACAAAAAAGGTTGAATAGAAATCGCATAAAGAGTTTCGGAATTTGAAGTAACATGAGCTCGCGTACCAGTGATCGCCTTCTTTCTCGACTCTTCGAGTTTGCCGAGCTTCTTCCACATCTCAAGATTCTTATTCTTCTCAGCCTTAGTAACTGCTGATGCGTTCCCGTAACCGAAGCCGCGTTGTCTGACTAGAGGATAGGTATCCTCTAAGTCAGTCATTTTTTTTGCTAAGCCGCCGTTTTCAGCAAACTTGTTTTGACGGAACTTATCTTCCTTCTTTCTTTATCTTTCTCTCCAAATCCTTGGTGTCGAGTTGCGATTGGGAGGCCTCTCCCGATAGCATTTTGGGCTTTGCAATTGCTGGAATTACTAGGCCCACTAAAGGCACAAAAAGAGAGGGTAAGTTGTCATAGCATAGAAGGAATATCTCGAGTTTCCATTTTTACCTGTTAGAAAGATATCTTATGATAAGTATATCATCAACCAATTCTCAAGCGTGGATACATCTGTATCCTTAACATACTGAAACGGCTACCATTACTAGTATCAAACCAATAGCGATTCATACAAGCTAAATCTTCTAATCGGTAATTTGGCCAAAGAAAAACTTTCAATTTAATGAATTGAGTTGTATCTATATCAAGATGCTTACTATTAGTGAAAAGTGGACTACAGTTCCTTACGTTGTTCTCGTTGCAAAATACTTTCTTTTTACCCACAACATCTGGATTTCCCTTCCCGGAATTTAAACAAATTAGAATTCGCAATTCTCTACGACGTCTAGGAGATGAAATGTTTTCAGGAACAAGCAAATCAGAACGATTTTCATCTATATTACCAACCATCTTTTCCTGTTTTGTTTTTCTTGGCATTTTCGATTCGTTTTTCTATTAATAGTAATTGGGTGTTTATTCTTATAGATCAGTGAAATAGCTATGGTTTGATACATAATTAATGGACCATCCCATTTTCTAGGTATACGAACTAGTTTGATTAGTATTTCTCCACTGTTTAGTGCTTTAGGAAATAGACTTGGAGGTGCAGGTTCACTTTCCAGAGTAAGCTTAAGTTCACTTTCCAGAGTAGGTTTAAGTTCACTTTCCAGAGAATAACTCAAATTGAAGTATCGGTCTGGCAGTTTTTTTTTCTTATGTTCGATTCGCCAGACTGAGTATTATACTATAATATTCCAATATTCTTGTCAACACCCGCATAAAAGATCTGAATCCAAACCAAGGGTTTGTTGGTGCCATAGTATACCTCTTTCAAGAGTTTTTAATGCAAAACGAATAGAATAACTCAAATCGAAGTAGTGGAATAGAATAACTCAAATCGAAGTAGTGGACTAGAATAACTCAAATCGAAGTATCGGTCTGGCAGTTTTTTTTCTTATGTTCGATTCGCCAGACTGAGTATTATACTATAATATTCCAATATTCTTGTCAACACCTGCATAAAAGATATGAATCCAAACCAAGGGTTTATTGGTGTCATAGTATAACCTCCTTGAAGAGTGGTGAATACTAAAGGGGTGGAATAGAATAACCAAAATAGAAGTAGCTGTCTGGCAGGCAGTTAGTCTTATGTTTGATTCGCCAGACTGAGTATTATACTATAATATTCCAATATTCTTGTCAACACCCGCATAAAAGATCTGAATCCAAACCAAGGGTTTGTTGGTGCCATAGTATACCTCTTTCAAGAGTTTTTAATGCAAAACGAATAGAATAACTCAAATCGAAGTAGTGGAATAGAATAACTCAAATCGAAGTAGTGGACTAGAATAACTCAAATCGAAGTATCGGTCTGGCAGTTTTTTTTCTTATGTTCGATTCGCCAGACTGAGTATTATACTATAATATTCCAATATTCTTGTCAACACCTGCATAAAAGATATGAATCCAAACCAAGGGTTTATTGGTGTCATAGTATAACCTCCTTGAAGAGTGGTGAATACTAAAGGGGTGGAATAGAATAACCAAAATAGAAGTAGCTGTCTGGCAGGCAGTTAGTCTTATGTTTGATTCGCCAGACTGAGTATTATACTATAATATTCCAATATTCTTGTCAACACCCGCATAAAAGATCTGAATCCAAACCAAGGGTTTGTTGGTGCCATAGTATACCTCTTTCAAGAGTTTTTAATGCAAAACGAATAGAATAACTCAAATCGAAGTAGTGGAATAGAATAACTCAAATCGAAGTAGTGGACTAGAATAACTCAAATCGAAGTATCGGTCTGGCAGTTTTTTTTCTTATGTTCGATTCGCCAGACTGAGTATTATACTATAATATTCCAATATTCTTGTCAACACCTGCATAAAAGATATGAATCCAAACCAAGGGTTTATTGGTGTCATAGTATAACCTCCTTGAAGAGTGGTGAATACTAAAGGGGTGGAATAGAATAACCAAAATAGAAGTAGCTGTCTGGCAGGCAGTTAGTCTTATGTTTGATTCGCCAGACTGAGTATTATACTATAATATTCCAATATTCTTGTCAACACCCGCATAAAAGATCTGAATCCAAACCAAGGGTTTGTTGGTGCCATAGTATACCTCTTTCAAGAGTTTTTAATGCAAAACGAATAGAATAACTCAAATCGAAGTAGTGGAATAGAATAACTCAAATCGAAGTAGTGGACTAGAATAACTCAAATCGAAGTATCGGTCTGGCAGTTTTTTTTCTTATGTTCGATTCGCCAGACTGAGTATTATACTATAATATTCCAATATTATTGTCAACACCTGCATAAAAGATATGAATCCAAACCAAGGGTTTATTGGTGTCATAGTATAACCTCCTTGAAGAGTGGTGAATACTAAAGGGGTGGAATAGAATAACCAAAATAGAAGTAGCTGTCTGGCAGGCAGTTAGTCTTATGTTTGATTCGCCAGACTGAGTATTATACTATAATATTCCAATATTCTTGTCAACACCCGCATAAAAGATCTGAATCCAAACCAAGGGTTTGTTGGTGCCATAGTATACCTCTTTCAAGAGTTTTTAATGCAAAACGAATAGAATAACTCAAATCGAAGTAGTGGACTAGAATAACTCAAATCGAAGTATCGGTCTGGCAGTTTTTTTTCTTATGTTCGATTCGCCAGACTGAGTATTATACTATAATATTCCAATATTCTTGTCAACACCTGCATAAAAGATATGAATCCAAACCAAGGGTTTATTGGTGTCATAGTATAACCTCCTTGAAGAGTGGTGAATACTAAAGGGGTGGAATAGAATAACCAAAATAGAAGTAGCTGTCTGGCAGGCAGTTAGTCTTATGTTTGATTCGCCAGACTGAGTATTATACTATAATATTCCAATATTCTTGTCAACACCCGCATAAAAGATCTGAATCCAAACCAAGGGTTTGTTGGTGCCATAGTATACCTCTTTCAAGAGTTTTTAATGCAAAACGAATAGAATAACTCAAATCGAAGTAGTGGAATAGAATAACTCAAATCGAAGTATCGGTCTGGCAGTTTTTTTTCTTATGTTCGATTCGCCAGACTGAGTATTCTACTATAATCTAGAATATTCAAATTGACTTGTCAACAGAGTTTCGGAATTTGAAGTAACATGAGCTCGCGTACCAGTGATCGCCTTCTTTCTCGACTCTTCGAGTTTGCCGAGCTTCTTCCACATCTCAAGATTCTTATTCTTCTCAGCCTTAGTAACTGCTGATGCGTTTCCGTAACCGAAGCCTCGTTGTCTGACTAAAGGATAGGTATCCTCTAAGTCAGTCATTTTTTTTGCTAAGCCGCCGTTTTCAGCAAACTTGTTTTGACGGAACTTATCTTCCTTCTTTATCTTCCTTCTTTATCTTTCTCTCCAAATCCTTGGTTGGTGTCGAGTTGCGATTGGGAGGCCTCTCCCGATAGCATTTTCGCGTAAGTGGTCTCGAGTGTACAGCTTTCCTCAGAACTATCATAGAATGGGTTTACCCAGATCCGGGTTTTTGACAATTCCTAAGGATCAGGCATCCTCTGAGTTCTTGCTGAGTAGGTTGCGAGGAACCGGAACCGCTTCTTAATACGCCGACGCGCGCTTCGCACTCTTACTCTTGGCGCGTGCTTTTTTGATTGAGCGCGCGTGGCCATGTTGCAAGGCCAAGAGTTCGTCCGAGCACAAGAGGGAAACCGGTTCCTCCAAATGGGAGGATGATGCTAGGGTTTCCCTATGTTCCATTTTGATCTCCGGATATTTCGCGATAATATCCAGGAGTAGCATATCCATTTCTTGTGTCAAGGTTTCGCGTATTGCACGTTTCCTTTCGAGCCCCTCAGAATCAGAATCATAGTGACTTTTGATCTCTGGGTTTCCTTGTCCGATGCCCCAACTTCGCCTGCTATCGACTCTCGCCTCGATGAGACGACTTATTTGATTGCTGTCATGGCGATTATTCCAATAAGAACTTGGGATTGGTACACACCGACAGCAAAAGACCAAGACTCCGCCCCAGAAAGACCAAAAGAAAAATTTCCACGCTCCTAGGAAAAACTCAGAAAACCATTTTCGCAAATTCAACGGACTCACGGAGAAACTAAACAATACGTTAACTCGCCGAAACCATTTAAGGATGAAACTAATCTTCGCCATGAAATTACTCCTTTTTTGAGTTATAGAATGATGGAAATCTTTTTACGTTGAGTATAGATATAGAAAGCTATAGAATAAGACAGTTCGGAGAATTCCCCCTCACTATTTCCACTTACCTTTACTCACCTTTACTCAATCGCATAAGATTTCCATAATATTTTCTTTCTTATCTATTATGGAAATCGACTCAAAATAGATTTGATGGAATAGTCTATCTTTCTTGCCGTCTCTTCTACCTCCCTAAGAAAGCGGATACCGAGCTGTAAAAAAAGCTCAATATTCAGCACGAGAAACAGTGCCAAAAGTCTTTCTACGAATCCGCAGAGACTAACCAAAAGTTTCACATGGAATATTACTACCATTACAAAGTAAAGTCCTTTGTTGGATCCTAGAGAAGAAAGAGATTGTAATTCATCGAAACAGTCCATTACATTCCACCAGCCATATTGGGCGAGGCGCATTTCGAACTGAATTACCCTAGTTGCCTTTTGCCAAAGTCGCCAAAAATTCCATTTTTTCATCCTTTACTTTTCTTTTATCTTTATATTATTTTTTTATTAATTATTGGAGAATAGAATAATGAATTGATCTTTGTTTTTTTATTGATCCAGGTCTTAATTAGAATGGCAATCCATAAATAGAAAAATCCTTTCGTTCTCCTGTGCTATACTTACTAATGTGCTATACTTACTAATAACAATTAATAAAATAAAAAAAGAATAAAAAAGGGAATTTTTTATGATGAAAAAATGGAATTTTTGGCGACTTTGGCAAAAGGCAACTAGGGTAATTCAGTTCGAAATGCGCCTCGCCCAATATGGCTGGTGGAATGTAATGGACTGTTTCGATGAATTACAATCTCTTTCTTCTCTAGGATCCAACAAAGGACTTTACTTTGTAATGGTAGTAATATTCCATGTGAAACTTTTGGTTAGTCTCTGCGGATTCGTAGAAAGACTTTTGGCACTGTTTCTCGTGCTGAATATTGAGCTTTTTTTACAGCTCGGTATCCGCTTTCTTAGGGAGGTAGAAGAGACGGCAAGAAAGATAGACTATTCCATCAAATCTATTTTGAGTCGATTTCCATAATAGATAAGAAAGAAAATATTATGGAAATCTTATGCGATTGAGTAAAGGTGAGTAAAGGTAAGTGGAAATAGTGAGGGGGAATTCTCCGAACTGTCTTATTCTATAGCTTTCTATATCTATACTCAACGTAAAAAGATTTCCATCATTCTATAACTCAAAAAAGGAGTAATTTCATGGCGAAGATTAGTTTCATCCTTAAATGGTTTCGGCGAGTTAACGTATTGTTTAGTTTCTCCGTGAGTCCGTTGAATTTGCGAAAATGGTTTTCTGAGTTTTTCCTAGGAGCGTGGAAATTTTTCTTTTGGTCTTTCTGGGGCGGAGTCTTGGTCTTTTGCTGTCGGTGTGTACCAATCCCAAGTTCTTATTGGAATAATCGCCATGACAGCAATCAAATAAGTCGTCTCATCGAGGCGAGAGTCGATAGCAGGCGAAGTTGGGGCATCGGACAAGGAAACCCAGAGATCAAAAGTCACTATGATTCTGATTCTGAGGGGCTCGAAAGGAAACGTGCAATACGCGAAACCTTGACACAAGAAATGGATATGCTACTCCTGGATATTATCGCGAAATATCCGGAGATCAAAATGGAACATAGGGAAACCCTAGCATCATCCTCCCATTTGGAGGAACCGGTTTCCCTCTTGTGCTCGGACGAACTCTTGGCCTTGCAACATGGCCACGCGCGCTCAATCAAAAAAGCACGCGCCAAGAGTAAGAGTGCGAAGCGCGCGTCGGCGTATTAAGAAGCGGTTCCGGTTCCTCGCAACCTACTCAGCAAGAACTCAGAGGATGCCTGATCCTTAGGAATTGTCAAAAACCCGGATCTGGGTAAACCCATTCTATGATAGTTCTGAGGAAAGCTGTACACTCGAGACCACTTACGCGAAAATGCTATCGGGAGAGGCCTCCCAATCGCAACTCGACACCAACCAAGGATTTGGAGAGAAAGATAAAGAAGGAAGATAAAGAAGGAAGATAAGTTCCGTCAAAACAAGTTTGCTGAAAACGGCGGCTTAGCAAAAAAAATGACTGACTTAGAGGATACCTATCCTTTAGTCAGACAACGAGGCTTCGGTTACGGAAACGCATCAGCAGTTACTAAGGCTGAGAAGAATAAGAATCTTGAGATGTGGAAGAAGCTCGGCAAACTCGAAGAGTCGAGAAAGAAGGCGATCACTGGTACGCGAGCTCATGTTACTTCAAATTCCGAAACTCTGTTGACAAGTCAATTTGAATATTCTAGATTATAGTAGAATACTCAGTCTGGCGAATCGAACATAAGAAAAAAAACTGCCAGACCGATACTTCGATTTGAGTTATTCTATTCCACTACTTCGATTTGAGTTATTCTATTCGTTTTGCATTAAAAACTCTTGAAAGAGGTATACTATGGCACCAACAAACCCTTGGTTTGGATTCAGATCTTTTATGCGGGTGTTGACAAGAATATTGGAATATTATAGTATAATACTCAGTCTGGCGAATCAAACATAAGACTAACTGCCTGCCAGACAGCTACTTCTATTTTGGTTATTCTATTCCACCCCTTTAGTATTCACCACTCTTCAAGGAGGTTATACTATGACACCAATAAACCCTTGGTTTGGATTCATATCTTTTATGCAGGTGTTGACAAGAATATTGGAATATTATAGTATAATACTCAGTCTGGCGAATCGAACATAAGAAAAAAAACTGCCAGACCGATACTTCGATTTGAGTTATTCTAGTCCACTACTTCGATTTGAGTTATTCTATTCGTTTTGCATTAAAAACTCTTGAAAGAGGTATACTATGGCACCAACAAACCCTTGGTTTGGATTCAGATCTTTTATGCGGGTGTTGACAAGAATATTGGAATATTATAGTATAATACTCAGTCTGGCGAATCAAACATAAGACTAACTGCCTGCCAGACAGCTACTTCTATTTTGGTTATTCTATTCCACCCCTTTAGTATTCACCACTCTTCAAGGAGGTTATACTATGACACCAATAAACCCTTGGTTTGGATTCATATCTTTTATGCAGGTGTTGACAATAATATTGGAATATTATAGTATAATACTCAGTCTGGCGAATCGAACATAAGAAAAAAAACTGCCAGACCGATACTTCGATTTGAGTTATTCTAGTCCACTACTTCGATTTGAGTTATTCTATTCCACTACTTCGATTTGAGTTATTCTATTCGTTTTGCATTAAAAACTCTTGAAAGAGGTATACTATGGCACCAACAAACCCTTGGTTTGGATTCAGATCTTTTATGCGGGTGTTGACAAGAATATTGGAATATTATAGTATAATACTCAGTCTGGCGAATCAAACATAAGACTAACTGCCTGCCAGACAGCTACTTCTATTTTGGTTATTCTATTCCACCCCTTTAGTATTCACCACTCTTCAAGGAGGTTATACTATGACACCAATAAACCCTTGGTTTGGATTCATATCTTTTATGCAGGTGTTGACAAGAATATTGGAATATTATAGTATAATACTCAGTCTGGCGAATCGAACATAAGAAAAAAAACTGCCAGACCGATACTTCGATTTGAGTTATTCTAGTCCACTACTTCGATTTGAGTTATTCTATTCCACTACTTCGATTTGAGTTATTCTATTCGTTTTGCATTAAAAACTCTTGAAAGAGGTATACTATGGCACCAACAAACCCTTGGTTTGGATTCAGATCTTTTATGCGGGTGTTGACAAGAATATTGGAATATTATAGTATAATACTCAGTCTGGCGAATCAAACATAAGACTAACTGCCTGCCAGACAGCTACTTCTATTTTGGTTATTCTATTCCACCCCTTTAGTATTCACCACTCTTCAAGGAGGTTATACTATGACACCAATAAACCCTTGGTTTGGATTCATATCTTTTATGCAGGTGTTGACAAGAATATTGGAATATTATAGTATAATACTCAGTCTGGCGAATCGAACATAAGAAAAAAAACTGCCAGACCGATACTTCGATTTGAGTTATTCTAGTCCACTACTTCGATTTGAGTTATTCTATTCCACTACTTCGATTTGAGTTATTCTATTCGTTTTGCATTAAAAACTCTTGAAAGAGGTATACTATGGCACCAACAAACCCTTGGTTTGGATTCAGATCTTTTATGCGGGTGTTGACAAGAATATTGGAATATTATAGTATAATACTCAGTCTGGCGAATCAAACATAAGACTAACTGCCTGCCAGACAGCTACTTCTATTTTGGTTATTCTATTCCACCCCTTTAGTATTCACCACTCTTCAAGGAGGTTATACTATGACACCAATAAACCCTTGGTTTGGATTCATATCTTTTATGCAGGTGTTGACAAGAATATTGGAATATTATAGTATAATACTCAGTCTGGCGAATCGAACATAAGAAAAAAAACTGCCAGACCGATACTTCGATTTGAGTTATTCTAGTCCACTACTTCGATTTGAGTTATTCTATTCCACTACTTCGATTTGAGTTATTCTATTCGTTTTGCATTAAAAACTCTTGAAAGAGGTATACTATGGCACCAACAAACCCTTGGTTTGGATTCAGATCTTTTATGCGGGTGTTGACAAGAATATTGGAATATTATAGTATAATACTCAGTCTGGCGAATCGAACATAAGAAAAAAAAACTGCCAGACCGATACTTCAATTTGAGTTATTCTCTGGAAAGTGAACTTAAACCTACTCTGGAAAGTGAACTTAAGCTTACTCTGGAAAGTGAACCTGCACCTCCAAGTCTATTTCCTAAAGCACTAAACAGTGGAGAAATACTAATCAAACTAGTTCGTATACCTAGAAAATGGGATGGTCCATTAATTATGTATCAAACCATAGCTATTTCACTGATCTATAAGAATAAACACCCAATTACTATTAATAGAAAAACGAATCGAAAATGCCAAGAAAAACAAAACAGGAAAAGATGGTTGGTAATATAGATGAAAATCGTTCTGATTTGCTTGTTCCTGAAAACATTTCATCTCCTAGACGTCGTAGAGAATTGCGAATTCTAATTTGTTTAAATTCCGGGAAGGGAAATCCAGATGTTGTGGGTAAAAAGAAAGTATTTTGCAACGAGAACAACGTAAGGAACTGTAGTCCACTTTTCACTAATAGTAAGCATCTTGATATAGATACAACTCAATTCATTAAATTGAAAGTTTTTCTTTGGCCAAATTACCGATTAGAAGATTTAGCTTGTATGAATCGCTATTGGTTTGATACTAGTAATGGTAGCCGTTTCAGTATGTTAAGGATACAGATGTATCCACGCTTGAGAATTGGTTGATGATATACTTATCATAAGATATCTTTCTAACAGGTAAAAATGGAAACTCGAGATATTCCTTCTATGCTATGACAACTTACCCTCTCTTTTTGTGCCTTTAGTGGGCCTAGTAATTCCAGCAATTGCAAAGCCCAAAATGCTATCGGGAGAGGCCTCCCAATCGCAACTCGACACCAAGGATTTGGAGAGAAAGATAAAGAAAGAAGGAAGATAAGTTCCGTCAAAACAAGTTTGCTGAAAACGGCGGCTTAGCAAAAAAAATGACTGACTTAGAGGATACCTATCCTCTAGTCAGACAACGCGGCTTCGGTTACGGGAACGCATCAGCAGTTACTAAGGCTGAGAAGAATAAGAATCTTGAGATGTGGAAGAAGCTCGGCAAACTCGAAGAGTCGAGAAAGAAGGCGATCACTGGTACGCGAGCTCATGTTACTTCAAATTCCGAAACTCTTTATGCGATTTCTATTCAACCTTTTTTGTTAACCAATATTCAAATAACGGAGACTCTGCAATGACAACAAAAAACCCTTATCCTTGGTTCGGATTCAGATCTTTGCTACAAGTGATTATTCTGAGCGTAGCTATACCGCTTTGCACTTGGGGTGGGTTTGGCCTGTGGGGCTTTTTCTCCTCCCCAAAACCAAGCGACACCCCTACTTCTAGCGCAACGAGCGTATTCTCGGAAGACAAGTCACATGACCCCGATGAAAATGCCTTCCTAGAGCTAGAGGGGGTAGACGATCCGAACGAAATCGACAATGAGGACAAGGCAACGACCCCCGATGAGAATCCGCGCCCATCTCCTCAAGTACGCTTACAAAGACTTGAGACGGCCTTAGAGTTCAACAAAACTCTCTTGTCCGAAAAAGAGCGGGCTTTTTTCACAAGAATGAATCGGATTGGCCTTTTGGGAAACTGCATTCCTAAAAATGGTCCAAAGAACGCCGAACTGCGTGTGTGGTTAGACGATGCCATAAACACTCATAAGAGTGTCATGCTATCCAAAGAAATTCCACGCTTGTACTTCAAGATTTCCCTTTTGGAAAGTGCAAAAGGGAAGCTCCAAGACGAAGATCAAACCTGATTTGATCCATGAAAGGAAAAGCTGGGGATCTTCTCCTCTGTGAGTATTATGGGTTGATTCCGTTTTGGTGGTAGAAACCCTTGACAATAGTCGAGTTATAATCTATGATTCGATCATGAATCCGCCTAAAGAGATCTGTTTAGGTATTCATGACTCCTAAGTAGAATCCCTACCGGCCAAATTAGGGATTCGCTGGGTAATGGTAGATTTGTATTAGAAAAAACTACTGGAGGTGAGTTGAATGTTAACATTGTTTCGACTAATTACTATGGCCCGGTTATGTATGCAGATAATCAATTCTGTTGTTGTCGTTTATGTCTTTCTGACCGCAGTCAGCATAATTACAAAAGGACAGCGACCTTGGAAAAAGAAAATCTGTGATTCTCTAATTTGGGTCAAAGGTTTGATTCAGTTCAAAATGTGCCTAGCCCAATATGGCTGGGGGAATGTAATGGACTGTTTTGATGAATTACAATCTCTTTCTTCTCTAGGATCCAACAAAGGACTTTACTTTTTCATGGTAGTCCTATTCCATGTGAAACTTTTGGTTAGTTTCTGCGGATTCGTAGAAAGACTTTTGGCACTGTTTCTCGTGCTGAATATTGAGCTTTTTTTACAGCTCGGTCTCCGCTTTCTTAGGGAGGTAGAAGAGACGGCAAGAAAGATAGACTATTCCATCAAATCTATTTTGAGTCGATTTCAATAATAGATAAGAAAGCAAATATTCAATATTATGGAAATCTTATGCGATTGAGTAAAGGTGAGTAAAGGTAAGTGGAAATAGTGAGAGAAAATTCTCCGAACTGTCTTATTCTATAGCTTTCTATATCTATACTCAACGCAAAAAGATTTCTATTATTGGAAAACGAAAAAAAACAACACGAGGTAAATGTAATGTTAACACTATTTCGACTAGCGACTCTGGCCCGGTTATGTATGCAGATAATCAATTCTGTTGTTGTGGTTTATGTCGTTCTGACCGCAGTCAGCATAATTACAAAAGGACATTTTTTGCGACCTTGGAAAAAGAAAATCTGTGATTCTCTAATTTGGGTCAAAGGTTTGATTCAGTTCAAAATGCGCCTCGCCCAATATGGCTGGTGGAATGTAATGGACTGTTTCGATGAATTACAATCTCTTTCTTCTCTAAGATCCAACAAAGGACTTTACTTTTTCATGGTAGTGATATTCCATGTGAAACTTTTGGTTAGTTTCTGCGGATTTGTAGAAAGACTTTTGGCACTGTTTCTCGTGCTGAATATTGAGCTTTTTTTACAGCTCGGTCTCCGCTTTCTTAGGGAGGTAGAAGAGACGGCAAGAAAGATAGACTATTCCATCAAATCTATTTTGAGTCGATTTCAATAATAGATAAGAAAGCAAATATTCAATATTATGGAAATCTTATGCGATTGAGTAAAGGTGAGTAAAGGTAAGTGGAAATAGTGAGAGAAAATTCTCCGAACTGTCTTATTCTATAGCTTTCTATATCTATACTCAACGCAAAAAGATTTCTATTATTGGAAAACGAAAAAAAACAACAAGAGGTAAATGTAATGTTAACACTATTTCGACTAGCGACTCTAGCCCGGTTATGTATGCAGATAATCAATTCTGTTGTTGTGGTTTATGTCGTTCTGACCGCAGTCAGCATAATTACAAAAGGACAGCGACCTTGGAAAAAGAAAATCTGTGATTCTCTAATTTGGGTCAAAGGTTTGATTCAGTTCAAAATGTGCCTAGCCCAATATGGCTGGGGGAATGTAATGGACTGTTTTGATGAATTACAATCTCTTTCTTCTCTAAGATCCAACAAAGGACTTTACTTTTTCATGGTAGTGATATTCCATGTGAAACTTTTGGTTAGTTTCTGCGGATTCGTAGAAAGACTTTTGGCACTGTTTCTCGTGCTGAATATTGAGCTTTTTTTACAGCTCGGTCTCCGCTTTCTTAGGGAGGTAGAAGAGACGGCAAGAAAGATAGACTATTCCATCAAATCTATTTTGAGTCGATTTCAATAATAGATAAGAAAGCAAATATTCAATATTATGGAAATCTTATGCGATTGAGTAAAGGTGAGTAAAGGTAAGTGGAAATAGTGAGAGAAAATTCTCCGAACTGTCTTATTCTATAGCTTTCTATATCTATACTCAACGCAAAAAGATTTCTATTATTGGAAAACGAAAAAAAACAACACGAGGTAAATGTAATGTTAACACTATTTCGACTAGCGACTCTGGCCCGGTTATGTATGCAGATAATCAATTCTGTTGTTGTGGTTTATGTCGTTCTGACCGCAGTCAGCATAATTACAAAAGGACATTTTTTGCGACCTTGGAAAAAGAAAATCTGTGATTCTCTAATTTGGGTCAAAGGTTTGATTCAGTTCAAAATGCGCCTCGCCCAATATGGCTGGTGGAATGTAATGGACTGTTTCGATGAATTACAATCTCTTTCTTCTCTAAGATCCAACAAAGGACTTTACTTTTTCATGGTAGTGATATTCCATGTGAAACTTTTGGTTAGTTTCTGCGGATTTGTAGAAAGACTTTTGGCACTGTTTCTCGTGCTGAATATTGAGCTTTTTTTACAGCTCGGTCTCCGCTTTCTTAGGGAGGTAGAAGAGACGGCAAGAAAGATAGACTATTCCATCAAATCTATTTTGAGTCGATTTCAATAATAGATAAGAAAGCAAATATTCAATATTATGGAAATCTTATGCGATTGAGTAAAGGTGAGTAAAGGTAAGTGGAAATAGTGAGAGAAAATTCTCCGAACTGTCTTATTCTATAGCTTTCTATATCTATACTCAACGCAAAAAGATTTCTATTATTGGAAAACGAAAAAAAACAACACGAGGTAAATGTAATGTTAACACTATTTCGACTAGCGACTCTGGCCCGGTTATGTATGCAGATAATCAATTCTGTTGTTGTGGTTTATGTCGTTCTGACCGCAGTCAGCATAATTACAAAAGGACATTTTTTGCGACCTTGGAAAAAGAAAATCTGTGATTCTCTAATTTGGGTCAAAGGTTTGATTCAGTTCAAAATGCGCCTCGCCCAATATGGCTGGTGGAATGTAATGGACTGTTTCGATGAATTACAATCTCTTTCTTCTCTAAGATCCAACAAAGGACTTTACTTTTTCATGGTAGTGATATTCCATGTGAAACTTTTGGTTAGTTTCTGCGGATTTGTAGAAAGACTTTTGGCACTGTTTCTCGTGCTGAATATTGAGCTTTTTTTACAGCTCGGTCTCCGCTTTCTTAGGGAGGTAGAAGAGACGGCAAGAAAGATAGACTATTCCATCAAATCTATTTTGAGTCGATTTCAATAATAGATAAGAAAGCAAATATTCAATATTATGGAAATCTTATGCGATTGAGTAAAGGTGAGTAAAGGTAAGTGGAAATAGTGAGAGAAAATTCTCCGAACTGTCTTATTCTATAGCTTTCTATATCTATACTCAACGCAAAAAGATTTCTATTATTGGAAAACGAAAAAAAACAACACGAGGTAAATGTAATGTTAACACTATTTCGACTAGCGACTCTGGCCCGGTTATGTATGCAGATAATCAATTCTGTTGTTGTGGCCGGACTCTTTTATGGATTTCTGACTGCAGGGACCATAGGGCCCTCATATCTCTTGCTTCTCCGAGCTCGGGTTATGGAAGAAGGAAGCGAGAAGGATGTATCCGCAACAACTGGTTTTCTGATGGGGCAGCTCATCATGTTCATATCGATCTATTATGCACCTCTCCATCTAGCATTGGGTAGACCTCATACAATAACTATCCTAAGTCTACTCTATCTTTTGGTTTATTTCTTTTGGCGCAATGACAAAGAATTTTTTGATTCGGTAGCGACCACTAGAAATGCAATGCGTAATTTATACACTCAATATGTATTCCTTACTAATATCATTTTTCCACTATTCAACCATTTCGTTTTGCCGAGTTCGACCTTACCCCGAGTAATCAGTATTTATATGTTTCGATGCAACAACAAGATGTTATTTTTAACAAGTAGTTTTGTTGGTTGGTTCATTGGTCACATTTTGTGCATGAAAGGTTTTGAGTTGATATTGTTCTGGATACGACAAAATCGTTCTATTAGATTGAATAGGTACCGTATGGCAGACTTTCGACATTCTCTGGAGCGAATCTTCACCATTCTATTATTTCTCTCCTGTGTCTACTATTTAGGCAGAATTCCGTCACTTAATAGGACCGAGGATAAAAAAAAGAAAAAAAAAAAAACCTCGGCAACGGTAGAAAGGGGCCAAAGTGCGGACGAAACAGATATAGAAATAGACACAACTTCCAAACAGGGGCAAGAAAGATCCGCCGAGGCAGACCTTTCCCTTTTTTCGGAAGATTCGAACAACCTAGATGAAAAACTGAAAGAAAAGAAAGACTTCTTCCGTTCAGAAATGGCTCTTGTAACTTTTCTTTTCGACTATAACCGATGGAATCGACCATTGCGATATATAAAAACTGATGGATTTCAAAAGGCTCTAAGAACTGAAATGTCAGACTATTTTTTTTATACATGCCGAAGTGATGGAAAACAAAGAATCTCTTTTACATATCCACCAAGTTTGTCAACCTTTTTTGAAATGATAGAAAGAAAGGGGTTTTTGTACCTACCAGAAAAACTCCCCTCTGAGGAATTGGATAATCATTGGATTTATACCAATGAACAAAAAAGAGCTAGCCTGAGCAACGACCTTTTCCATCGAATTGACGCTCTAAAAAGGGGATCTCTTGATTTGGATGTACTCGAAAAAAGGACTCGATTATGTAATGATGAGACTGCACAAGAATGCTTGCCTAAAAGGTACGATTCTTTTTTGAATGGGCCCTTTCGCGGAACAACCTCCAAATTACCCCCAAGCGTTAAGAAGGAAAATGAGAAGGAAAAGGCAAATAAGAAGAAAAAGGAAAATAAGAAGGAAAATGAGAAGGAAAAGGCAAATAAGAAGGAAAATGAGAAGGAAAATGATTATTTAATTACCCCTGCGGGGGATTCTAACGAAAAAATGTGGATAAACAAGTTTCATGGTACCCTTTTCCACGATTACCAAGAATTTGAACAAAAACTAGATACATTTGAGGCACAATCAGTATTTTCAGACCAAGGAAAAATGGATTCGGAAAATCAAGTGCAATATTTATTCGGTGCAAGTACAACTGAACCAAAGGACCAAACAATTCAAAAAACCATAAAAAAGGAGCGACTTGACCTAAACGAAATTGTGAAAAAAGTTCCTCGATGGACATATCAATTGCTTGACAATTCGACGGAAATGAACCTGGAGGAAGAAGACCCAGACTGGTCTCAGATTATTTCAAGAACCTTCAAAAATATATTTATTTTTGATTGGAAGGATTATTATACGAAGCGGGGGGAGGCAGAGGAATATGATGAGAAGGATCAGGATACTACGGATATTTTAATACGTTATTCGAAACAATCGGATTTTAATCGAGATTTAATCAAAGGCTCCGTACGCGCTCAAAGACGTAAAACAGTTGCTTGGAAACTATTTCAAACAAATCTTCATTCCCCACTTTTTTTGGACAGAATAGACACAATTTTCTCCCCAATGCTGAAAATTCTGAATCCAATCTTTATGAATCCAATCTTTAGGATCTTTAGGAATTGGATAGGAAAAGGCGCGGAAGTGCAAATTTGGGAGTACGAGGAAGACGAGGCACAAAAAGGAGAGGACAAGACGCAAGAAAGGGGGGGCGAAGCACAAGAAAGAGAGGACGGGCCAGAGGCCGAAGCTGAAAAAAGGGAGAACGCGGAGGAGGAGCGACTAGAAATAGCAGAACTATGGGATAGGACTCCGTATGCGCACGCAGTAAGGGGGTATTTATTACTAGCTCACTCAATTCTTAGAAAATATATTGTATTACCCTCATTGATTATAGCCAAAAACTTTAGCCTTTTTCTATTATTTCCATTTCAATTCCCCCAACAATTCCCCGAGTGGTACAAAGATTGGGACGAAGATTGGAAGGCGTGGGGCAGAGAAATTCATGTTAAATGTACTCACAATGGTGTTACAATATCCGAAACAGAATTTCCGCAAAATTGGTTAAAAGACGGTATGCAGATAAGAATCCTCTTCCCTTTCCGTCTTCGGTACAGTTTTCAACTAGGACCCCATCAGAAACGGAAAGAGCCAATGCAAAAGAAAAGAAAAAAAGAAAAATCTTCTTTTTTAACAACCTGGGGAATGGAAACGGAAAGGCCTTTTGGTGCTACCCGAGAAGAACCTCATCCTCTTGAACCTATTTATAAAGAATTTGAAAAACGAATTAGAGAAGCGAAAAAAAAAAGTTTTCAATTGTTAACAAAAAAGGCAAAATGGATTCTAGATCCGTTTATCAAAATCAAACAACTTGAAAAAGGAAATCTAAATAACAAATTTGGAGTGGGGGAAGGGTATGAATTGAATGAAACTCAAAAAAATAAAAATTTTCTAATAAGGAATCAGATTTTGGATGAATCGTCTAGTCGAATTCAATCGATGGCTTGGACAAAATCTTCACTTACAGAACAAAAAATAAAGGATCTGTCTGATAGGACAAGTACAATTCGAAATCAAATTGAAAAAATAACAAACGACAAGAAAACCAAATTTTTAATACCCGATAGAAATATTAGTCCTAGCGAGGCGAGTTTTGCTAAGAAAAGAGTAGACTCCTCAAAAAACCTTTGGCAAATAGTAAAAAGAAGAAATATGAGATTAATAAGGAAAGGTCGCGTTTTTTTGGTATTGTTCATTGAAAGTCTTTTTTCTCAAATTCTCATTCATATTTCGAACCATATTGTCGAAATGTGTCTTGAATTACTTCAATTCAAAAAAAGAATTCTTGATACATACAGTTACTTTAAGCAAACAAATCGCGAAGGAATTGATGAAAATCCAATGAATTGGATTTTGACTATAAAAAAGCAGTTCTCTAATATTGGTAATAAAAATTCAAAGACTTTTTGTGAGATAGTTTCCTTGTCACAAGCATATGTATTTTACAAATTATCACAACGACCTGGTATTTACAAATATCCCTTGAAATTTGTCCTTCAATATTCTCGAACATCTGTTTTTCTTAAAGAGAGAATAAAGAATTTTTTTGGAACACAAGGAATATTTCATTTCGAATCAAAGCATAAAGAACATGGAAATGCAGAACTGACTGAATGGAAAAACTGGTTAAGTAGCCACTATCAATATGATTTATCTCAGACTAGCTTGTCTAAATTTATGTCCCAAAAGTGGCGAAATCGGATCAATCAAAGTCGTAAGATTCAAAATCTAGATACACCAAGTTTGGATTCATATGAAAAAAACCAATTAATTCTTTTTGAGAAACAAAAAAAAAAAAGAGCTTCATTATCGGTTAAAACAAAAACCGAGAAATTAAAAAAACATTACAAATACAATCTTTTATCACATAAATATATTAATTATGGAGAACGAAAGGATTTTTCTATTTATGGATTGCCATTACAAGGAAATGAAGGTCACGGGATTTCCTCGAAGTACATCACGTATAAACCTGATTTTTTTTCTATCCGGAGATATAGTAGAAAAAATTCGGATAGAAAATATTTGGATTGGCAAATCATCTGTTTTCTAAAGACGAGACATATTGAGACCTGGATCAATAAAAAAACTAAGATTGCGACTCATTATTCTCCAATAATTAATACAATTGAGAAAAAAGATCTTTTTTATTATGCGATTCATAAACAAGTCAAGTCATCCCAAAACCAAAATGAATCCCAAAACCAAAATGAATCCCAAAATCAAAATGAATACCAAAACCAAAATAAAATAAAAAACCATCCTTTTGACTGGATGGGAATGAATAAAGCAAGACTAACTCAAACTCAGCGCAGTAAGAAATCGATTTATGAAAAATATAGGATGAACCCGTGGATCATACCAATCAAATTACTTATTTTCGAGTTTAATAACAATCAAAACATCCGTGATAGCCGTGAAAAAAAAAATACCAAAGAAAAAAAAGAAGAAAAAGAAAAAAAGGATCTTGAATTAGAGAATCAAGAAGAAAAAAAATCGCCTGGCCAAGAAAATCCTAGATTAAATCGACCAACCCAAGGGAAGCCTAATCAACCAAACCAAGGGAAGACTAATCAACCAAACCAAGGGAAGACTAATCAACCAAATCAAGGGAAGACTAATCAACCAAATCAACAACAAGATGTTAAACAAGAGTCTGGCGCATCAGACATTGAAAAAGATAAACAGAAGAAAAATCAAGGGAAGAAGAAGTGGAAACCACTAACCGACCTAGACATCTTCCTGCAAAAGAATAGTTACATGGGTTTTCAGTTGACATGGACCAATCGTTTTGAGGAAAATTTAATCACTGTTATCAATATCTCTAGTTTCCTGCTTAGGATGAGAGATCCAAGGGAACTGGCTATATCCTTTTTTCGAAGAAAAGAAATGCCTCTGTTGATTCTAAAGTATCAGAAACCTAAACTGACTCTGGAAAGTGAATCTGAACTGACTCTGGAAAGTGAACCTGAACTGACTCTGGAAAGTGAACTTAAACCTACTCTGGAAAGTGAACTTAAACCTACTCTGGAAAGTGAACTTAAACCTACTCTGGAAAGTGAACTTAAACCTACTCTGGAAAGTGAACTTAAACCTACTCTGGAAAGTGAACTTAAGCTTACTCTGGAAAGTGAACCTGCACCTCCAATTCTATTTCCTAAAGCACTAAACAGTGGAGAAATACTAATCAAACTAGTTCGTATACCTAGAAAATGGGATGGTCCATTAATTATGTATCAAACCATAGCTATTTCACTGATCTATAAGAATAAACACCCAATTACTATTAATAGAAAAACGAATCGAAAATGCCAAGAAAAACAAAATGTTGATAGGAATGATTTTTCTGAATTCATTACAAAAACAAAACAGGAAAAGATGGTTGGTAATATAGATGAAAATCGTTCTGATTTGCTTGTTCCTGAAAACATTTCATCTCCTAGACGTCGTAGAGAATTGCGAATTCTAATTTGTTTAAATTCCGGGAAGGGAAATCCAGATGTTGTGGGTAAAAAGAAAGTATTTTGCAACGAGAACAACGTAAGGAACTGTAGTCCACTTTTCACTAATAGTAAGCATCTTGATATAGATACAACTCAATTCATTAAATTGAAAGTTTTTCTTTGGCCAAATTACCGATTAGAAGATTTAGCTTGTATGAATCGCTATTGGTTTGATACTAGTAATGGTAGCCGTTTCAGTATGTTAAGGATACAGATGTATCCACGCTTGAGAATTGGTTGATGATATACTTATCATAAGATATCTTTCTAACAGGTAAAAATGGAAACTCGAGATATTCCTTCTATGCTATGACAACTTACCCTCTCTTTTTGTGCCTTTAGTGGGCCTAGTAATTCCAGCAATTGCAAAGCCCAAAATGCTATCGGGAGAGGCCTCCCAATCGCAACTCGACACCAAGGATTTGGAGAGAAAGATAAAGAAAGAAGGAAGATAAGTTCCGTCAAAACAAGTTTGCTGAAAACGGCGGCTTAGCAAAAAAAATGACTGACTTAGAGGATACCTATCCTCTAGTCAGACAACGCGGCTTCGGTTACGGGAACGCATCAGCAGTTACTAAGGCTGAGAAGAATAAGAATCTTGAGATGTGGAAGAAGCTCGGCAAACTCGAAGAGTCGAGAAAGAAGGCGATCACTGGTACGCGAGCTCATGTTACTTCAAATTCCGAAACTCTTTATGCGATTTCTATTCAACCTTTTTTGTTAACCAATATTCAAATAACGGAGACTCTGCAATGACAACAAAAAACCCTTATCCTTGGTTCGGATTCAGATCTTTGCTACAAGTGATTATTCTGAGCGTAGCTATACCGCTTTGCACTTGGGGTGGGTTTGGCCTGTGGGGCTTTTTCTCCTCCCCAAAACCAAGCGACACCCCTACTTCTAGCGCAACGAGCGTATTCTCGGAAGACAAGTCACATGACCCCGATGAAAATGCCTTCCTAGAGCTAGAGGGGGTAGACGATCCGAACGAAATCGACAATGAGGACAAGGCAACGACCCCCGATGAGAATCCGCGCCCATCTCCTCAAGTACGCTTACAAAGACTTGAGACGGCCTTAGAGTTCAACAAAACTCTCTTGTCCGAAAAAGAGCGGGCTTTTTTCACAAGAATGAATCGGATTGGCCTTTTGGGAAACTGCATTCCTAAAAATGGTCCAAAGAACGCCGAACTGCGTGTGTGGTTAGACGATGCCATAAACACTCATAAGAGTGTCATGCTATCCAAAGAAATTCCACGCTTGTACTTCAAGATTTCCCTTTTGGAAAGTGCAAAAGCGAAGCTCCAAGATGAAGATCAAACCTGATTTGATTCCTTGGTTTCCAATTTTCGATTTAGGAAACGGAATTCGAACGAGTAATTAAGTGATTATTGGTTTGATTTGGTAGTTGCAACTTTCCTATCGCTATATTTCCTATTGACAAGTTTCCTTTGATACTATACTATAATACTCAGTCTTATGAATCGAACGTAAGACTAATTGCTTGCCGCAATTTCTGTTACACCTTTTTTGGCAAAAAAATGTATCTTCAACCATTTTCGCAATCTACTCTCTCTAGGGGGACTACGTGGGAAATCAAAATTGGTTCGGGTATTTGATACAAGTCGTTGTGATTCTTTGCACTTGGGTGGGATTTCGCCTTTGGGTCTTATTCTCCTCTCCAATACCATCCAACAGTCCTACTTCCAGTGGGACTAGTGTATTCTTGGAGGAAAACGACGAACCCTATGAGAATGCCCTCCTCGAGGGGGTCAAAGAGACTAACCAGATCGAATATCAGGAGTGCAAATCGATCGACTCGCGGATTGCCGAAATCGACGATCTCATCGCGCGCAGCGATGAGGTAAGTCGTCTCATCGAGGCGAGATTCGATGTCATGCGAAGTTTCGGGGTCGGCCAATCAGAGATCGAAAATCACCCTGATTATGAGGCGCTCGAACGAGAACATCAGTTCCGCGAAATCGCGACGGCGGAGATTGATAGGTTACTCCTCATATTATCCATAAATATCCTCAAATCAGACTGAGACATATGGAAAACCGAGCATCATCCTCCCATTTGGAGGAATCGGTTTCCCTCTTGTCCTCGGACGAACCCCTCGATGTGGAACCGTGAGCTTGAGAGTCAATTGGAATGATCGGCAATTGTGTATTGATCGGTTATCTATCTCATCTAAAAACATCTAATAACATCTACCAACCCCCAATGGATTTCAATTCTACGCGTAATCGGTGCCTGAGGGATAATGAAAAAACTCTCTACTAGAAATATTTTTCGATTGAGGAAACGGAATTCGAACGATCAAGTAATTCGAGTAATTAAGTCATTATTGGTTTGATTTGGTAGTTGCAACTTGCCTATCGCTATATTTACGCTTGACAAGTCTCTATTGATAGTGTACTAGAATACTCAGGATGACGAATCGAAACGAAACTCAGAATAACGGATAGCCAGAGCACTGACCCCGAAGCAGATTTGGAACTTATTACCTTTCTTATTTTAGTAAAATGGTTAAGGACCCGTATGACACCGCAACCTAAGAAACCGGGGTTCGCCTATTTGATACGCGTCGTTGTGATTAGCCTGGCTCTGCCTCTTTGCACTTGGGGAGGATTTCGCCTTTGGGGCTTCTTCTCCTCTCAACAACCTACCGACAGTCCTACTTCCAGTGGGACTCGTGTATTCTTGGAGGAAAAGACAAAGACCGATGACCCCGATGAGAATGCACTCCTCGAGGGGGTCGAAGAGAATAACCGGATCGAATATCCGGATTCTATTCGCATGAAAATTCTGGAGTGCGAATCGATCGAATCGACGATTGCCGAAATCGAATATCTCATCAAGCGCAGCGATGAGGGAAGTCGTCTCATCGAGGCGAGATTCGATGTCATGCGGAGCCTCGGAGTGGAAATAGAAAACCACCCTGACTATCCGGAGGTAGAACGAGAACGTAAGTTCCGGGAAACCGCGGCGTCAGAGATTGATATGCGACTCCTCGAGCTTATGCTCCTTGAGGATAGATATCCTCAAATCCAAATGAGACATACGGAAAACCGAGCATCATCCTCCCATTTGGAGGAATCGGTTTCCCTCTTATCCCCGGACGAGATTGCCTACTTGAAAAGGCTTCATACAAGATCAATAACAAAAGCACGCGCTACGACTGCGAAGCATACACGTCGTATTAATAGTAGGTTACGGGCAAGCTCCTCAAGAGCTCCGAGGACTCCTGCTAGTAGTACGACTACTCCTGACAGTGCGGTGCGTCCAATTCCGGAAATCTGCGGATTTCTTCTGGAAACGAAGACGCGGGCCACGAGTAATTTTTGATGGACGGGCTAAGGCCACTGTAAATAGGTCCACTTTTTCTGGCACTGAATTATCTACTTATAATAGATAATAGATATACTTATCATAAGAGATCTTTCTAACAGGTAAAAATGGAAACTCGAGGTATTCCTTCTATGACAACTTTCAACTTACCCTCTCTTTTTGTGCCTTTAGTGGGCCTAGTAGTTCCAGCAATTGCAATGGCGTCTTTATCTCTTCATCTTCAAAAGAACAAGATTCTCTCGATCCGATGGAAGCAAATCCCATCGAGGTCTTGAAAGACCTGCACTTGATCACAATAGCCATTTTTGAAATTAGGGTACAAGATACAGCTTCCTCCGAACACATACATAAGATATCTTTCTTATGTATGTGGAACCGTGAGCTGTGGATCAATGCATTCAGTGCATTTTCAGTAGAGCTAGTTTCCATTTCAAATCGATCCGCGGATGTCTGAAACCGAAACACAAGGATCTCTATTTATGGAAATTTACATAGTGAAATTCGATGAAGCAGATGCTTTTTTTGATCTTATCTAATCAATTGGATGACTGATTCCTCAAGGTTCCCATAATAGAATAATGGGGCTATGAGAGTTACTTTAGATAGAGTTGTGAAATATGTTACAAGATACAGTTTCCTCCGAACACATACATAAGAGCTTTTCTCTTTCTTATGTATGTGGAACCGTGATCTGTGGATATGGGTTTCGCGGTTTTGTGGGTGGAGAATTATACGTTACCATGCATAGACGAATCCAATTTCAAATTGGATTGATTTTTAATTAATTAAATCAACATTAGTGTGTATTGTATCCCAAATGAAAATGAATGTCATTATTTTTATTGATTGGTCAAATCGATATCTGTAATCTGTAGAAACTTAAAATAAAATAAGGAGGGGAGGGAGAAGGACTCTTTTTATGGTAAAAAGTACATTCATTTCAGTTATTTCGCAAGAAGAAAACAAGGGGTCTGTTGAATTTCAAGTATTCAGTTTCACCAATAAACTAAAGAAAGTAACTTCACATTTGAAATTACACAAAAAAGATTATTTATCTCAGAGAGGTCTACAGAAAACTCTGGGAAAACGTCAACGGTTGCTAACGTATTTGTCAAATAAAAATAGAGTACGTTATAAAGAATTAATAGATCAGTTGGATATTCGGGAGTTAAAAACTCGTTAAGTTAAGTGATAAGTTAATTGGAAGAGCCCTTGTAGCATTATTTGATTTTTCAGAGCTCGAATTTTGATGAACTCTATTTCGTTTTCAGCAATTCATAGAATACTGATCCTGAATCGGGGAAAACGCATATGAATGTACCGACTACAAAAAAAGACCTCATGATAGTCAATATGGGTCCTCACCACCCATCAATGCATGGCGTTCTTCGCCTCATCATTACTCTCGACGGTGAAAATGTTATTTACTGTGAACCTATATTGGGTTATTTACACAGAGGGATGGAAAAAATTGCGGAAAACCGAACAATTATACAATATCTACCTTATGTAACACGTTGGGATTATTTAGCGACTATGTTTACAGAGGCAATAACAGTAAACGCCCCAGAACGTTTGGGAAATATTCAAGTACCTAAAAGAGCTAGCTATATCAGAGTCATTATGTTGGAATTGAGTCGGATAGCTTCTCATCTGTTATGGCTCGGCCCTTTTATGGCAGATATTGGTGGGCAGACGCCTTTCTTCTATATTTTCAGAGAGAGAGAATTGATATATGATCTATTCGAAGCTGCCACAGGTATGCGACTGATGCATAATTTTTTTCGTATCGGAGGAATCGCTGCTGATTTACCTCATGGTTGGGTAGATAAATGTTTGGATTTCTGTGAGTATTTTTTAACAGGAATTGCTGAATATCAAAAGCTTATTACGCGGAATCCTATTTTTTTGGGCCGAGTTGAAGGAGTGGGCATTCTTAGTGGGGAGGAAGCCATAAATTGGGGTTTATCTGGGCCAATGCTACGGGCTTCCGGACTCCAATGGGATCTTCGTAAAATTGATCATTATGAGTGTTATGATGAATTTGATTGGGAAGTACAATGGCAAAAAGAGGGGGATTCATTAGCCCGTTATTTCGTCCGAATCAGTGAAATGATGGAATCCATAAAAATGATTCAACAAGCTCTAGAAGGACTTCCTGGGGGGCCCTATGAGAATTTAGAAGTCCGGCGCTTTGGCAGAGAAAGGGATTCAGAGTGGAATGATTTTGAATATCGATTCATTAGTAAAAAACCATCTCCGGCTTTTGAATTGTTGAAACAAGAGCTTTATATGAGAGTGGAGGCTCCAAAGGGAGAATTGGGAATTTTTCTGATAGGGGATCAGAGTCTTTTTCCCTGGAGATGGAAAATTCGTCCACCGGGTTTTCTCAATTTGCAAATTCTTCCTCAGCTAGTTAAAAGAATGAAATTGGCGGATATTATGACGATACTAGGGAGTATAGATATCATTATGGGAGAAGTTGATCGTTGAAATGATAATTGATACAACGGAAGTACGGGCTATTAATTCTTTTTCTCGATTGGAATCCTTAAAAGAGGTGTATGGACTCACACGCTTGCTTGTACCTATTTTTATTCCTCTATTTGGAATCACAATAGGGATATTCATAATTGTGTGGTTAGAAAGAAAAATATCTGCAGGAGTACAACAACGTATAGGACCTGAATACGCAGGTCCTTTTGGAATTCTGCAAGCTCTAGCCGATGGGACAAAACTCCTTTTTAAAGAGGATCTTCTACCATCTAGAGGAGATATTCGTTTATTTAGTCTCGGACCGTCCATAGCAGTTATATCCATTTTACTAAGTTATTCAGTAATTCCTTTTAGCTACCGGCTTGTTCTAGCGGATCTCAGTATAGGTGTTTTTTTATGGATTGCTGTTTCAAGTATTGCTCCTTTTGGACTTCTTATGTCAGGATATGGTTCGAATAATAAATATTCCTTTTTAGGTGGTCTACGAGCTGCTGCTCAATCGATTAGTTATGAAATACCATTAACTCCATGTGTTTTATCCATATCTCTACGTGCGATTCGTTTGGACATGAGCTGTTACCTATTTCTTTGATTTCTAGGAAAGAAAGGAGTGAAATGGATTGAGTAGATATCTTCATTTTTTGATTCATCATTCCGGATAATGAACTCAATCCGATAAGTTCTATGAGTGAAACAAAACAGCTTATAAATTTGCAGTAAAAAGATGAAGTCTCATTCCCTATGTGCGAGAGTTAAGCATCCATAAGCATAATAAATTACCCCAAGATTAGTTGATTAGCAATCAGGGTTTGACGCGGTTAGAAAAGAGCAACTATATGGAGTTTTCACTATTGTCTGTCATAACGGGGTTTGGGCAAAAATGAGTGGGCGGTTAGGAATACTAAGGTACATAATGGATTCGTAATGGAGATAATCTAAGTTACCTAAATAGGTCTCTCCGCATAAAAGGAATTGGGGTGGGGGCTTTAAGTTAGTAGAAACGATCAAGCAGTACTTCCCCAGGATCCCGATCCTGAGTATGCTCCTACCCATTGGTTAAAGAAATGGCTATCAGAAACGAAGTAACCTTTTTTTAGAGCTTCCTTGTCTTTTTCTATGAAATGTGAAAGAAGAACCGGAACGAAAGAAATATGCAATAGAAAAGAAAAATACGAAATATTTGATCTATATTCATACAGAGAGAATTATTATCATGATTCCTGAACTAATGTAATGCCTAATCTTTTTTCGTAATCGAAAAAAGGTCGAAATTGATACAATGAGTATTTTCTTTTTATTGAAGGATTAAGGTATTACTGAACTAAGCGAAATTACATTTTTTGAAATTCGAAATATACATTAGAAATAGAAAGGGTGAGATCAATTCAGAAGCACCTTTTTGTTATTATAGCCGACAGAATTGGATTGGTATAATGTGGGACTCTTCGATCCATCTTTACTCTATCTACTCAACTACTATATCGAGAGAATAACGAGCCCGTCCTTAGATTTTTTTATGACGACCACCGAGGAGCCGTATGAGGTGAAAGTCTCATGTACGGTTCTGCAATAGCGATGGCAGCAGTGATGTTATCACCGACTATGATTATCTAACAGTTCAAGTACAGTTGAAATAGTTGAGGCACAGTCCAAATATGGTTTTTGGGGTTGGAATCTGTGGCGTCAACCTATAGGATTTACGGTTTTTCTAATTTCTTCCCTAGCCGAATGTGAAAGATTACCCTTTGATTTACCAGAAGCGGAGGAAGAATTAGTAGCAGGTTATCAAACCGAATATTCGGGTATCAAATTTGGTTTATTTTACGTTGCTTCCTATCTAAATCTACTAGTCTCTTCATTATTTGTAACAGTTCTTTACTTGGGCGGTTGGAATCCCTCTATTCCGTTCATATTCATTCCTCATTTTTTCCGAATAAATGAACTGAGTGGAGTCTTTGGAACAACAATTGGTATTTTCATTACATTAGCAAAAGCTTATTTGTTCCTGTTCATTTCTATCACAACAAGATGGACTTTGCCTAGGATGAGAATGGACCAATTATTAAATCTTGGGTGGAAATTTCTTTTACCTATTTCCCTCGGGAATCTATTATTGACAACTTCTTCCCAACTCCTTTCGCTGTAAAGACATAAGACATTCATTGTATTTTTGATTCATAAGTTTTCTTAAACAAGAGAAAGAAAATGTCAATTATTCATAGAGATTTACGATATGCTTCCTATGATAACTGGGTTCATGAATTATGGTCACCAAGCCGTAAGAGCTGCAAGGTATATCGGCCAAAGTTTCATAATTACCTTATCTCATACGAGTCGTTTACCTGTAACTATTCAATATCCCTATCAAAAATGGATTCCATCAGAGCGTTTCCGCGGTCGAATCCACTTTGAATTTGATAAATGCATTGCTTGTGAAGTATGTGTTCGTGTATGTCCTATAGATCTACCCACTGTTGATTGGAGATTGGAACCCGAAATTCGAAAGAAACGATTACTTAATTATAGTATTGATTTCGGAATATGTATATTTTGTGGTAATTGTGTCGAGTATTGTCCAACAAATTGTTTATCAATGACTGAGGAATATGAACTTTCTACTTATAATCGTCACGAATTGAATTATAATCAAATTGCCTTGGGTCGGTTACCAATGTCAGTAATTGGAGATTCCTTAATTCGAACCATTATGACTTCGACTCAAATCAAATAAAAAATGGGTAAACCGCTTGATTCAATTACCAATTACTCCAATTTCCGATTACTATTACTAAATACTAAAGGAGCAAATCTTCCATTCTGCTCGGCGAATAAGTAAAAGTCCTAGCTATTGATGTCAGATTCATTGCTCAGAATCATGTCTTGCAAAAATACATTATCCGTGATTTTTGCGAAATCTACATCTCTCTAAATTAAGAATATTTATTATATATCTAGAGAATTTCTATATCAACCCCCAATCTAGGATTGGATTCCATTCAGAGCATATCCTAAAAAGAGTCGGGTAACCTATTTTTTCCCGGTCTGGTCAAAAAGATCATGAACCATTTAAGCTTATTTCTCTATTATTTGCCATATAATGGATTTCACCGGACCAATACATGATTTTCTTTTAGTATTTTTGGGATCGGTTCTTCTATTAGGAGGTCTGGGAGTGGTATTACTTACCAATCCCATTTTTTCTGCCTTTTCCTTGGGGTTGGTTCTGGTTTGTATATCCCTATTCCATATTCCATCGAATTCCCATTTTGTAGCTGCTGCACAGCTCCTTATTTACGTGGGGGCCATAAATGTGTTAATCGTATTCGCTGTGATGTTCATGAATGATTCAGAATATTACAAGGATTTCGGTCTTTGGACCGTTGGAGAAGGAGTCACTTCCCTGGTTTGTACAAGTCTTTTTGTTTCACTAATTACTACTGTCCCAGATACTTCATGGTACGGTATTATTTGGACTACAAGATCAAACCAGATTTTAGAGCAGGATTTTGTAAATAATGGTCAACAAATTGGGACGCATTTATCAACAGATTTTTTTCTTCCCTTTGAACTCATTTCTATAATTCTTTTAGTTGCCTTAATAGGTGCAATTGTTATGGCACGTCAGTAATAAAAAGAAGGAGTTCGAATGAAAGAGTTCTGTCCTCTCAAAAGACTTCCTTCTTATCACACCCATTTTCCTTCACTTCAATTCCATTTTTCTATTTTTCATGTATAAAATAGAAATGGTTTTAGTTCACTCTATTCTAGTACAAATACCTTCCTTTGTTCTGCACTTGTGAGATTCTAGTCAATAAAATGGATTAAGGTGGAGTTTTTGTTCCTATTGAAAGCAAATAAATCCAGATTGATAAGGGGTTGGTCAATGATGCTTGAACATGAGCTTGTTTTGAGTGCCTATTTATTTTCTATCGGTATTTATGGCTTGATCACAAGTCGAAATATGGTCAGAGCACTTATGTGTCTTGAGCTTATACTGAATGCGGTTAATTTGAATTTCGTAACATTTTCTGATTTCTTTGATAGTCGCCAATTAAAAGGAGACATTTTCGCGATTTTTGTGATAGCTATTGCAGGCGCTGAAGCCGCTATTGGACCTGCTATTGTTTCGTCAATTCATCGTAACAGAAAATCCACTCGTATCAATCAATCGAACTTGCTGAATAAATAGCGGTAATCATCTAAATACTGAATAGAATATTCACCAATTCAAATTGGTATGTACGATAGAAACAAATATAGGCCCATGTTTGCTAAAACGTAATAAATTAAAGTATCTTGGACCGCTATCATGAGCAGATCCAGAAGTAGATTGATTCGAAATCGATTCTGGTAAACCCTCGATTCGTCTGGTGTCTACCATATATGATTCCTTTATGATTTTACTAGATCGAAAATTTATGACGTTCAAAAAGTGGATAGATACCATGTCACATTCAGTAAAGATTTATGATACATGTATAGGGTGTACTCAATGTGTGCGAGCCTGCCCCACAGATGTATTAGAAATGATACCTTGGGACGGATGTAAAGCTAAGCAAATAGCTTCTGCCCCAAGAACGGAAGACTGTGTAGGTTGTAAGAGGTGTGAATCCGCTTGTCCAACTGATTTCTTGAGTGTCCGGGTTTATTTATGGCATGAGACAACGCGAAGCATGGGGCTAGCTTATTGATACGTTCTAGAAAACTCTACTTGAACCCATTTTTTTCTCTTTACCGACAAAAACCCGTACTCGATCAAATTATTTCGAGCACGGGTTTTTTGGTCAAAGTGTATCTTGTCTTTACCACGAATTCTTTTCCTTGGTTAACAATAATTGTGATTTTGCCGATATCCGCGGGTTCTTCCATTTTCTTTTTTCCTCATAGGGGAAATAAGATGATTCGGTGGTATACTCTATCTATATGCGCAATAGACCTACTTCTAACGACCTATGCATTCTGTTATCATTTCCAATTTGACGATCCCTTAATCCAATTAGAACAGGATTTTAGATGGATCCATTTTTTGGATTTTCACTGGAGACTCGGAATCGATGGACTTTCCATCGGACCCGTTTTACTGACGGGATTCATCACTACTTTAGCGACTTTAGCGGCTCGGCCAGTGACTCGGGATTCACGATTGTTCCATTTCCTGATGTTAGCAATGTACAGCGGTCAAATAGGATCATTTTCTTCTCGAGATCTTTTACTTTTTTTTATCATGTGGGAGTTCGAATTAATTCCTGTTTACCTACTTCTATCCATGTGGGGAGGGAAGAAACGTTTGTACTCAGCTACAAAGTTTCTTTTGTACACTGCGGGGGGTTCTGTTTTTCTATTAATGGGAGTTCTGGGCATGGGTTTCTATGGTTCCAACGAAGCAACCTTACATTTTGAAACCTCAGCGAATCAATCGTATCCGGTGGCATTGGAAATACTATTCTATTTTGGATTTCTTATTACTTATGCTGTCAAATCACCGATTATACCCTTACATACATGGTTACCAGATACCCATGGGGAGGCACATTACAGTACATGTATGCTTCTAGCCGGAATCTTATTAAAAATGGGAGCGTATGGATTGGTTCGGATCAATATGGAATTCTTACCCCACGCTCATTCTATATTTTCTCCCTGGTTGATGATAATAGGTACAGTTCAAATAATCTATGCAGCTTCAACATCTCCTGGCCAACGCAATTTAAAAAAGAGAATAGCCTATTCTTCTGTATCTCATATGGGTTTTACAATTATAGGAATTGGTTCGATAACCGATACAGGACTAAATGGAGCCATTTTACAAATCATTTCTCACGGATTTATTGGTGGTGCGCTTTTTTTCTTGGCAGGAACGAGTTACGATAGAATACGTCTTGTTTATCTCGACGAAATGGGCGGAATAGCTATCCCAATGCCTAAAATATTTACAATGTTCAGTAGCTTCTCGATGGCTTCTCTTGCATTGCCGGGAATGAGTGGTTTTGTTGCCGAATTGGTAGTCTTTTTTGGAGTAATTACTAGTCCAAAATCTCTTTTAATGCCAAAAATACTCATTACTTTTGTAATGGCAATTGGAATGATAGTAACTCCTATTTATTCATTATCTATGTCACGCCAGATGTTCTATGGATACAAGCAATTTCCCGCCCCAAACTCTTCTTTTTTGGATTCTGGACCACGAGAACTTTTTGTTTCGATCTGTATCTTTCTACCCGTAATAGGGATTGGTATTTATCCGGATTTCCTTCTCTCACTATCCGTTGACAAGGTAGAAGCTATCCTATCGAATTACTTTTATAGATAAGATAGTTTTCATGAATAAGATAGAAAATAATGCTATGATTTCAAAAACCATTCGCTGGACAATGAAAAAAAAGAAGTCTTCTTTTTCCTTATCTTAAGGAAAAAGAAAATGAAGTCCATTCGAATCAGATACGTTTGAAGTTTTTGAGAACCATTTGCATCACTACTGGATGCAAATGGTTCTCAAAAACTCACACAAACTTCAGACTATGTTCCTCTAGATTGGGTCGCTTCTTCAATTTGATGTTAATGTGAATGAGCCATAACTATGTAATCCTATTCCTAATAGATTGACCCCAAAATAACATATCCAAATTATAAGAAATCCAAGAGAAGCCACAATTGCGGAATTCGTGCCTTGAACATTTTGATTTGTTCTCATATGTAAATAAATTGCAAATAGGGTCCAAGTAATAAATGCCCAAGTTTCCTTGGGATCCCAATTCCAATATGACCCCCATGCCTCATTAGCCCATACCGCGCCCGAAAGAATACCTATGGTTAAAAAGAGAAACCCTAGACTAATGACACGATAACTCCAACGATCCAATTGCTGAATCAACTGATACATGTGATAATTTCTAAATGAAAGAAAAAAAGTGTTTCGTAAAACACTGCCTCTTTCATTTGCGTATTGGATCTCATCAAAAACAAATGACCCTGTTAATAAATGATTTCTTTTGCCAAAAATATCTATGCGTGTTCGAAATGTAATGACTAGAAGCGCTACTGAGAATAACGAGCCGCATAAAAGAGCTGCATAGCTCAATACCATCATACTTACGTGCATCATTAACCACTGAGATTGGAGAGCAGGTACTAATATTGTGGATTGATGCATTTCTGATAAAAGACCAGAAGTAACAAAGCCTTGAGTCAAAATAGTACTTGGCGCGGTTATTGCGCTTAAATGGGTTTTTTGATTCCTAAAATGTGGAACCATATGAATAATGGAAAAACCCCACGAAAGAAACATTACTGATTCATATAAATCACTTAAGGGGAAATGTCCCGAAGAAATCCAACGAGTAACTAACAATCCTGTTATACAGAAAAAGGTAGCTATCATGCCTTTTTCTGACGAATTAGAGAGTCCTAGCGTTTCGTAGACTAATAATAAGGTTAGTAAATAAATACTAATTACAATTGAAACGATCGAAAAAGAAATGTGAGTGAATATATGTTGTAAAGTCGAGAATATCATAAAAAAATCCTAAAATAAAAAAGAAAAGAGGGATCCTTCAAGACTGGAATGGAAATAAGGAATTCCATTCATTATTCATTATAATGATTTATTGTATCTCTTTTCGAAGATGCCGCCACTCGGACTCGAACCGAGATGCTCTAGCACTGCTTCCTAAGAGCAGCGTGTCTACCGATTTCACCATAGCGGCTTACTCGAAAACATAATAGCCCACCCATATTCAATCGTCGAGATTCTAAGGAGTCAATTCAATCAAATCTTTTTTAGGGAATCTCACAATCAATGAAAAAACACTCGTTTAAATTACTAATTGAACATTCAACAATCATTAGTATTGTGGGATCGTAGGGTGTTAGGTTTCACTTTCACAAAGAGCTTTCCATTGGTTTCACTTCGCCTGGCATGGAAATGCAGCAGTTGGAACTAGATAGTTCTGTCCTCTATCCAGGCATAGAACTAAAAGGTTTCAACCTTTCTCGGAATTTTAGCGTACTTCAAAAAAAAGATTCTATATTTCTAAAGAAAAGAAAGCTCTCAAGATCTATATTCTATATATAGATATAGATCTTGATGGATTCCACAGCCCAAACATAGGACCCTTATTTGGACTACATATTAGGAATACATAATCCACAAAAATCCTTCCTAAAGGAAAAAGAAGACTTTTCTTTTCGTTAGTGTATTATGAAAAGTGAATTGATGAGGAAAATGACAACCCCTATCTCACAAATTAGAAAAACCTACTAAAAAGAAAGCGAAAACTTTGTATCTTGTCCTTCACTACTTCGTCAAAAAATGGAGAATACAGTAAGCAGAGGACTTCTTCTTCTGCATACCGCAATAACCAGTCCCGTCTCGTATTGATCCGTTGAAAAGAAAAATATGAGTGAATGGGAATCCTTCATTTTAGACATAACAATTCAGGGAGTCATATTGATTCAGATTCTTCCAAGACTTGGTTCTTTTTTTTTGTCGTACAAAAAACTTTTTGAATTCCCGGTAGAAAGAGATTTCGCTAATGAAAATGCTTTTCTCGCTGCCCAATACCCCTTTTTTTTCCAAATATTTTTACGAATACGCTTTTTTGACAGAGAAGTACGTTTCTTTGGAACCGCCATTCAAAAATGAGGAGGTTGCTCATTGTTTAGAGTTGGATGTGAAAGACATGTATTGTTCGGATTATTCTTTTTATTTTATTCTATTTATTCTCTAGATGATACTTCCTTGATAACATACTAATGGAGATATGCGTGCCTCGCATAGAATATTCCTAGGTAAAAAATGGGATAGGTTCTTTTTTATTTTAGGGGAACCTTTTTTACAACATACAATATCCAAAGAAAGAAGAATTCCTACTGATTGGTACCTTTCTATCCGAACCCTCATTCGAATCTATATTGTAAGAAAGGTTTTCGAATTCCCCCTAAATACATTAGTTCCACTATAGTATAGCTCGTACGGGGTCGCCGGGGAGCTCTCGTCCTGCCCCGCAGCGCTGGATTCTCCTTCGCCTGGCGCAGTGAGCCGGTTTCTTGAACCTATTGAGACCAGTTATCCCTCCAAAAGCCACTGCAAAGGCGCTGGCCACTTTTCCCAACCAATTATCCCACATGGTACGTACCCCCTCCCTTTTCCCGGTCAGTCCCTACCTAGACAGTAGGAAACTTTCAAAATAACCGGGAATTCTGAATAGCTAACACATTTGTCTTATAATATGCCGGGCGGATCCTGCCACGGAAGCCCGAAATCTTGTTCTTCGCCCGGCGCAATCAGTCGATTGCCTGAACCGGAAGGAGGGGCCGTCCGGTCCTCGTGGAGTCTCCTCAGGTTGATGGAACTTTGTCTCAAGTTAACTGCAGGGAGTTGACTGTTCCTGTGGATGTGGAGGGATGCAGTTCGACCCGTTCCGTTGTTTGGGGCAGGGGCCCCCATTAATACTAATCGGGACTTCCTTTCGTCTAAAATGGAAAGTTCTGCCGTTAACACGCAACAAGATTCATATAATCCCCTAGCGACACCCTTTTCCAATCGTAGGAATGCATTTAGGGGCTCTAGATCGCTATCCCTGGAATCTTCCCCCTCAAGTGCGCGCTGGCGTCGTAACAGATCCTCGCCAGATTGTAACCGGCGAAACGATTCGTTGAAAAGTAACCAGTGTTTTGCTGACTCTAACCTTTTTCTTTGAATTAGAAAGTCTATCCGCTGAATTTCTTCAGCAGTATCAAAATTTCGAACCCAACGATCCGCATAAGTATGGCGATTATTCCAATACGAACTTGGGATTGGCACACACCGACAGCAAAAGACCAATACTCCGCCCCAGAAAGACCAAAAGAAAAATTTCCACGCTCCTAGGAAAAACTCAGAAAACCATTTTTGCAAATTCAACGGACTCACGGAGAAACTAAACAATACATGAACTCGCCGAAACCAGTTAAGAGTGAAACTAATCTTCCACATGAATTACTCCTTTTTTGAGTTGTAGAATGATGGAAATCTTTTTACGTTGAGTATAGATATAGAAAGCTATAGAATAAGACAGTTCGGAGAATGAGAAGTCCCGATATACACAATTGAACCACTAACTCTACAAGTAAACTCTACAAGTAGGCGCGCTACCGTTTACATTCGGGTAATGATCAGATCGCGGCGCCATTTACAATCTACTCGCTAATTCGGTTAAAAGCAATTCCCGAGATGGATTTCAGACTATCTCCAAATTCTCATCTTTCAATTCGCAGCGCAGTGACAGTTAGTGAAGTAATAGGTATCGTAGAGTTTCCTGGAAGCCTAGGCAGTTTACTCCACTCAATCAGAATTAGTGAATTATCCCGAATAAACTAATACCCAGGTCTTCTTTTGATTCTTTTGATTGGGTCGAGTTATTGATGGATCCTATGACCCATATCAGAATCAAGTACGAGAATTCTTTTTACTTGTTCTATGAATCGAAATTCTTGTAAGAATTAATGGAATGATTGAAAATGGAAAATTCTATTTGAGTTCTTTCCTATTTTTCTTTTTTTATTTGATTGTTCCTTCCAAAAGAGATAAGAAAGAGATAAGAGCTGGTGAATCGGAAACAATTCAATTACTAAGAATAGAAAAAACTTTGATTTTCTTATGGAACATACATATCAATATGCATGGATCATACCTTTCGTTCCGCTTCCGGTTCCTCTAGCAATAGGAGTGGGACTTCTTCTTGTTCCAACGACAACAAAAAATCTGCGTCGCATGTGGGCTTTTCCTAGTGTTTTATTACTAAGTATAGTTATGCTTTTTTCGGCCGACCTGGCGATTCAGCAAATAAACGGGAGTTCTATTTATCAATATGTAGGGTCTTGGACCATCCATCATGATTTTTCCTTAGAGTTTGGCGACTTGATCGATCCACTGACTTCTATTATGTCAATATTAATTACTACTGTTGGAATCTTGGTTCTTATTTATAGTGACAATTATCTGTCTCATGATCAAGGATATTTGAGATTTTTTGCTTCTATGAGTTTTTCCAATGCTTCCATGTTGGGATTAGTTACGAGTTCTAATTTGATACAAATTTATATTTTTTGGGAATTAGTTGGAATGTGTTCCTATCTATTAATAGGTTTTTGGTTCACGCGACCAATTGCGTCAAATGCTTGTCAAAAAGCATTTGTAACTAATCGTGTAGGGGATTTTGGTTTATTATTAGGAACCTTAGGTCTTTATTGGATAACAGGTAGTTTCGAATTTCGAGACTTGTTCAAAATAGTCAATAACTTGATTGAGAATCATGGGATAAATTCTTTATTTCTGACTCTGTGTGCCGCCCTATTATTCCTCGGTGCAATTGCGAAATCGGCACAATTCCCCCTTCATGTATGGTTACCTGATGCCATGGAGGGACCCACTCCGATTTCGGCTCTTATACATGCTGCTACTATGGTAGCAGCGGGCATTTTTCTTGTAGGCCGGCTTCTGCCTCTTTTCGCAGTTATACCTTACGTAATGAATCTCATTTCTTTGATAGGTATAATAACAGTACTCTTAGGAGCTACTTTGGCTCTGGCTCAAATAGACATTAAGAGAAGTTTAGCTTATTCTACAATGTCGCAATTGGGTTATATTATGTTAGCTTTCGGTATGGGGTCTTATCAAGCTGCTTTATTTCATTTGATCACTCATGCCTATTCGAAAGCATTATTATTTTTAGGCTCTGGATCCATTATTCATTCAATGGAAAGAATTATTGGATATTCTCCAGATAAAAGTCAGAATCTGGCTCTTATGGGGGGTTTCAAAAAATATGTGCCAATTACAAAAACTGCTTTTTTGTTAGGTACACTTTCTCTTTGTGGCATTCCACCTCTTGCTTGTTTTTGGTCAAAAGACGAAATTCTTAACGATAGTTGGTTGTATTCACCTATTTTCGCGATCATAGCTTGTTCCACAGCAGGATTAACTGCATTCTATATGTTTCGGATCTATTTACTTACCTTTGAAGGGCATTTAAACGTTTATTTTCAAAATTTTAGTGGAAAAAAAAATAGCTCGTTCTATTCAATAGCCATATGGGGTAAAGAAGGAAGGAAAGGAATTAACAAAGATCTTCTTTTATCCACAATGAATAATAATGAGAGGGCTTCCTTTTTTTCGAAAAAAAGAGATCCAATGGGTCCAATGGGTGGGAATGTCAAAAATAGGAGGCGATCCTTTATGAAAATGACTCATTTTGTCAATATCAATAAAGAAATTCCCCCATATCCTCATGAATCGCATAATACTATGCTATTGCCGCTGCTTGGGTTGGCTCTATTTAGTTTGTGTGTTGGATCTATAGGAATTCCTTTCGATCAAGGAGGAATGGATTTCAATAGGAATATATTATCCAAATGGTTAACTCCGTCTATCAATCTTTTACATAAAAATTCGAACAATTCTGCGGATTGGTATGATTTTCTTACAAATGCAACTTTTTCAGTCAGTATAGCCTCTGTAGGAATCTTTGTAGCATTCTTTTTTTATAGGCCTGTTTCTTCATCTTTACAGAATTTGGACTTAATCAATTCATTTGTGAAAATGAGTCCTAAGAGACTTCTTTGGGACAAAATAATCAATGTGATATATACTTGGTCATCGAATCGTGCTTACATAGATCTTTTTTATTCAACAACCCTAAGTAGGGGTATAAGAGGATTATCCGCACTAACTCATTTTTTTGATAGACGAGTAATTGGTGGAATTACGAATGGCATTGGTACGACAACCTTCTTTATAGGAGAAGTTATAAAATATGTAGGGGGGGGGAGAATCTCTTCTTATCTATTCTTCTATTTCTCCTATGTATCAATCTTGTTATTCATTTATTTACTTTACTCATTTTTTA